TTAGAAATTCATTTCTGCAAGTTGAACTTTTTCAAATTGTTTCTTTTTCAATACAAGAAAAACTTGTGTTAAAACAACAAAAACAAAGAACAAAAGCAATCCTTGTATGCGAAGTGGGTTTTGCAAAACGATCTCAGTCTCTTTTTGACCAAATCCACCAACGTTAGGATTGTTTGTTAATGGTTGATCAGCTTGAACAGTTTGTCCAACCTGAACAATTAGCTCTGGACCAGGTGGGTTGCCCTAAACAATCCTTTTAACAGAATTGCTCGGCTTCAGAACCGTACATGAGACTCTCATCTCATACGGCTCCTCTCAGAATATAGGAAAAAAAAGTGTTTTAAACCAAAAAGGAAGAGATAGGTTTTATCGCAAAAGTAAGTTCCAAGAGTAGAGGCAGTGGATGCCCATCCTCAATGCATCATGACTCCCTTTGGGGGTCTCCAGGGGTTCGAAGGTCACCTGTACCCCTGTGCGTAAGCTCAGGGGGTAAGGCCTAACCTCTAAAGAGGTTAGAGGGGGTAGAACATATCCCCCTATCATATATTTCCACTGCAACAGATTCGTCGCAGATATCTCCTTTTGGGGCACACTAGACTTGGTAAAACCCAACTAAATCGAAACAAAGAGATGAGATGTTTCTCATTGCTTTTGGTAGAAATAGAGTCTGAAAACACCCAATTCTCCTTATGCTCGACGTTTTGGAAAAGCCAAGTTTTTCCCGGAGGAAAATATTTCTCTACAATTTTTTGACGGCTCCAATTTGGATGAATGTGATAGACCCACCGTAACAATTGAGAGTGTAAAATTGAATCCATTCTTCTTAAACTCTTTTTTATCATTGACCGATTTCCCATGTAAAAAGCAGACAAGCTCCAGCAGATGAGCATTGGCCCTAGTGAAAGTATTAAAGATTTCGCTGAATTTCCTTTCTTTCGAAAAAGAATTTGTCGAACACGATCAAACAGTTTTTTTCTGGAATCTTTTGAGGGAAATGCTTCCAGTTTATAACGAAACTCTTTCCTTTCCTTTTCACGTAGAAAAAACCTTTTCCTTTTTGGAAGAGCTTGAATTCCGTTCTTTGAATTTGATTTTTTAAAAACAGTTTTATTTGTGCAACGCCGTTGAAACTTTAGAACTGCTTTTATGACATGATTTTGGAATTCAAAGCCTTTTGTCAGCTTTGAATAAAAAAACAATTCCGTTTTTTTAGACTGTAAAAACAAGGATTTTGAAAACCAATTCTTAAGAAATCTTTCCAAGGGAAAAAAAGAAGTTTTAGAAAAAAAGAAACATAAGAACTCTTTTTTCGCAACTAAAAAAAAGAGTTTTTTCCGCTCCGGTCTATGCCCGGTATTTTCACTCTTTTCAATGGCTGAAAACCGATGACCACCATTTTCCTTTTTGGACGCTTCTTTGTGCCATTTTTTTATATCAAATTCTAAGTCAGAAACAAGAAAAGACTCCAGAAGGCTTATCTGTTGAATGTTGTTACTAATAGCTTTTGATAATGAAATTAAATTGCTCTGATTAATTGCATAAATAGAGACAAGAGCGCTTCTCAAAAACCCTTTTATTCTTAAAAACCCATTTACACTAGTATTTTTTTGTATTTGCTTTAGCAAATAGACAAAAGGTTTCATGCTTCTGCCAGCAAAAAGTAAAGGATATTTTTTTTGAAGCAATTGCAGGGCTCCAAGGCTATCCCCCCCAACCTCTTTAAAGGTTAAGCCTAACCTTGACCTTTTTGGTGGGTTCCAAGGGGTTCGATGGCCACCTGTACCCCGTGCGCAAGCTCCCTCTTCAGAGGTAAGCGCAAGCTGAACCCCCGGAGGGGGTACGGGTAAGGCCAGTGAGTTGGTCCTTGAACCCGCCTGTGAAAGGCTTTCGCTAACCTCTAAAGAGGTTAGAGTTGGGATAATCATTGAGCCCCCCGGCCCCCATTGCGTTGGAAACCCACCGGTTTGAAGTAAAGTTAACAAAGGAGTTAAATTTTTCCTCAACCAATGAAAGGGAAAAGGCTTTAAAACCCCAGGGAGAACTGTTGTGTCTTTGACAAATATTGGATTACAAAGAACAGTTTGTAAATTTTTTTCCAAACGATAAAAAGAATCTTTTGGACTTACGCTACTTATTGTTTTTTCGTTTCCAGTCTTTGAAAAAGACGATGGGCATAGATTCTCTTCTAGAAATGGCTCCAATTCGACTTCAAAAAACAAAGCTGAATGCTCATCTTTTGCCAGCTGGATTAGAGAACCGAATTGGAAAGCTTGTAAGCTTTTTTTGCTTGGAAAGATTTGAAAAACTTTTTCTTTTAAAAATGAAATATCTTTATGGGAGAGTTGTTTTTCTAGTGTTAGAAAAAAAGAAAGTTTTTTCTGGATTTCAAGGGACCTTTTTGAATTCTTTTTTTCTGTTTCTTTACCCATGGAATTGGTTAGAAATGGTAAAGACTTGTATTGGTCAGAAAAGCATATGTCAACCAATTTAAAATTTTGCAAAGAAGAGATTTCTTTTTGCTCTAAAAATTTTAAAATTGAGCACGAGTCAATTCCTATGGATTGTTCCGATAATCTCTGTTTAAAGAAGAACTCATTTTCATCAAAAACCTTTCGAAAAGCAAGAAGCCAACATCTTGGGTCTTCCTCCAGGCGACTTCGCATTTCAAAGATGTGGCGTGAATCTTTTTTTTTGCTGCTTTTGTATAAAGAGTTTTGAAGAAATCCGACGAAATGTTCTGCTTCATACCAAGGCAAAAGATTCCAGGCTCTATTTTCCATTTTAATGTCTCTTCCCAATTTATATCTTGTGTGTAAAAGTTTCAAGCAAAACAATTTTTCCAGGAATATTCTCCCTAGATCCATTAACTTGCGAAATTCTGATTTTTCAAAGCTAATTATAAAGAGTCATTGATTTGGTCTCTAGTAAAAAAAAACCAATCCCTATGAGAAAGAATTCTTTTAAAAAACAATGAATTTTGTAAGAAACTTTGAGGCTTTTAAGCTTCTTAAAGAAGCTTAAAAAAAAAAAACAATAAAATTTTCTGAGTGGTTATGTTAGCTTATCACTCGAGCTTTCCACGAGGCTTTTTGCTTTTTAACCAATCCTTTGATTTCAAAAATGGAGTTTTTTTTTTTTTTTTTATTTCTTTTGTCAAAGGGTTTTAAATGCATTTTGTATTTAAGCCCCTATTAAAAAGAAATAAAAAATGAAACAAAAACCTTTTTGAATACATTATCTTGTTCCAAAACAGAATCTTTTCTAAGACTATAGGTGCGAGATCTATCCCATGGGGAGGTTTCAAAAGCTGGAAATTAATAAAGAGATTTTTAGTCTAGAGTACTAAAAAAAAAGATGTTTTCAAAACAAACTTGGTAATTTTTTCCTTTAAAATACAGAAAAGCTTTGAAAGACCAGAAAGGTAAAATAGAAGAAAATCACCTTCTATTGCTTTCCCCCTCCAGATTAAAGCGAGATTTTTTGAACTCCCTCTTTTTAGTTGTAACAAAATGAGATTTTTTCTCGTTCAAAAGGTTTTCACCCTAGTCATTGATATCCGTCCATGTTGCTGCTACTACCCTCTCTTTCCATGAAGATTTAGAAAGAAGCCATGGACTGATAGATTGCCTAACCTTTTTAGGCCTTTTTGGGAAATTTGATGAAAGAACTTTAAAACATTTGCCAAAGCAAATGTTTTAAACAGTTTTCACTAGATTTTACCCATCTTCTGTTTTAGTTAATGTGCTTGCGCGCATCTATCGTTTTGCCTTGAGAATCTCTCTTTAGATTCAACCTTTTTTTGTTTTATTATTGCTTGCAATAAACAAAAAATTTTAAAAGCTTATGGATAAACAAGTCACACGATTTTCTCAACTGTCTTTAATGAGTTTGAAGTCTCAATGGTAATATCATATCCGCCTTTTGGTGAACTTGGTTCAATCTGAGTTATTGTACCAGCTGCTGGAGCATTATAAACTGTGTTATTACTTTTTGATCCATCTGGATAGATCTGGCCCCTGCCACGGTTTCCACCCAAATAGATTGGGTATTTAAGATATGAGACTGATTTATCAGTTGCTGGGTTAGGAGAAAGAATAGGAAAAACCATTTCACTATATTTCTTTCCAGGCACTGGGCCAACAACTAAAATGTTTGTTTTATCTGCAGCATAAGGTTGAAAATAAAGCTTTTTGATTTTGCTTTTCATTTCTTCAGGAATTCTTTCTGCTGGTGCTACCGAAAACCCTTCAGGAAGGATTAAAACAGCACCAACATTAAGCGCTCCTTTTTTTCCATTTGCTTGAACCTGCGTAACCTGTTGATCATATGGGATTTTAACTACCGCCTCAAAAACAGTATCAGGCAAAACTGCTTGTGGCACTTCAATCTCCACAGGTTTTTGAGCTAAATGACAATTGGCACATACAATGCGACCGTTAGCTTCTCGCGGATTCGCATAGTTTTGCTGAGCAAAAATTGGATAACTTTGGGCTGGTTCAACAATGGGAACAAGGCAGCACCAAATTGCTAAAATGGACAGAAACCAGCGGTGAAATATGGAAACTTTTGATTCTTTGATAAAATTAGAAGTTAGAGATAAAAAACTCATTGACAACGCATTGCTTTCAAAAGGGAAAATTCTCTTCTCACTACTTATAGTACCCTGAAACTTTGTGAAAGGAAAGTAAAAACAAAATCTGAGAGCAAATGTCAAAATTCTAAGCATTGCCTCACCTTGAAAATGCTTTTACTTTTAATCATGTCCCTCAAATTAAAGATTGCACTGTGAAAAGAATTTATTGTTATTAAGAAAAGCTCCTTATGTCTAAGTTTAGACACCAAAAACTGGAAATGTTTTTTGCCTATTGGAAAACATTCCAAACTAAAAAAAAAAAATACTAGATATATTAGTGTTTACATTGACAATTACCTTTGTCCTGTTATGACGAGAATTCAGGCCTAATCTGAAAAAAGCTATTGCCTTTTTTTCCAAAAATAGAATATCCTTGAAAGAGAAAAAAAAAGAGAAAAACAAATTACCAATCATACCCAAAAACAAAGCTTTACCCTTGCCCAAAGTGGCGAAGCATTGTAAGAGCCTAACCCTTACTAAAAGTTCGAAATCCAGGACTAGGGTGGGCACTCCCTCCTAAGCTTTACCCCCACTTCTCAAGGGTAGGGTGGGCACTACGTCGTGGTATCGACCCACCTGTCCCTTGCAAGGCCGTGCGCAAGCTCCCCTGACCACTATGTGGTATCCAGGGGTTCCAAGGCCACTCGTACCCCTGGATACCCCCTTGGGGGTCAGGGTTAGGGTTAGAGGGGGTACGGGTGGCCTTCAAACTACTTTAGGGGGTAAGTATGGGCTAGGGTGGACGCTACCCCCAAGAGGGGATCAAGATGTAGAGGTTCGGGTAAGGCTAGGGTTAGGGTTCAGCTTAGCCCTTTGAAGTTTACCAATTGTCAAAAGACGTAAAAAGGGTTCACCTTATTGGAAATTTTGTTGGAATTTTTTTGCAGAGATTCCAACAATAACAAATGAAAATTTTTATTTTTTTATTATAAAGACTAATACGAATGACTACTGAAAAAACGTTAGAACAGAGCCGGCCTGTGTTTCCTTTTACGGCTATAGTTGGGCAAGATGAGATGAAACTGGCATTAATTCTTAACGTTATTGATCCTAAAATAGGAGGGGTTATGATAATGGGTGATCGAGGCACGGGGAAATCAACAACAGTGCGTGCACTTGTAGATCTGTTACCAGAAATAGATGTCATAGCTAATGACCCATTTAATTCAGATCCAAAAGATCCTGAGTTAATGAGTCAAGAGGTGCGTGAGAAGATTCAGAAAAATGAACCTTTGGAAACAGCAAAACGTAAAATTAGCATGGTTGACCTTCCCCTTGGGGCTACAGAAGACCGAGTTTGTGGAACTATTGACATTGAGAAAGCTTTAACAGAAGGTGTGAAAGCCTTTGAGCCAGGTTTATTAGCGAAAGCAAATCGCGGAATTCTTTATGTTGACGAAGTAAATCTTTTAGATGATCATCTTGTAGATGTTCTTTTAGATTCAGCAGCTTCAGGGTGGAACACAGTGGAAAGAGAAGGGATATCCATAAGTCATCCAGCGCGCTTTATTTTAGTAGGTTCAGGCAATCCAGAAGAAGGTGAACTTCGACCGCAACTTCTTGACAGGTTTGGCATGCATGCGCAGATAGGAACAGTTAAGGATCCACAACTTCGCGTGCAAATTGTTGATCAACGGGCTAGCTTTGATGAAGCACCTCTAGCATTTCGAAACGAATGTGGTGAGTCACAGTCGAAATTGACAACTCGAATAGCTGAGGCAAGAAAGCTTCTTCCAATGGTCCAGATTGATTTTGAATCTCGCGTACGAATTTCTCAAATGTGCTCTGAACTAGGTGTTGATGGTTTAAGGGGTGATATTGTTACAAATAGAGCAAGTCAAGCACTTGCAGCTTTTGAGGGTCGTGTCCAAGTTAGTGTAGAAGACATATATAGGGTAAGCCCTTTATGTTTGCGGCACAGATTACGAAAAGACCCGCTAGAATCTATTGACACCGGAGACCGCGTTCGAGAAGTCTTTTTAAAAGTTTTTAATTTTGTTCCTAATGAATAGAGATTTCAGCCTAAACTGAAACAGGGGAAATTCTTTCCATAAGGGGGCCCTAATTCCATCTTGCTACTCTGTAACCACCTTTTACCTGTGGAGAGGCTAGACTTTGCAATTCATTTTCGGTAAATCCTCACCTGGAGTAACTTTTCTTGAGGAAAGTGCTAACTCTTACCCCTACTTTTAACCCTGACCACTTCGTGGAATCCAAGCCTTTGCACGCCACCTGCAAGAGGACAACCCCCTCTGACCTGAGGGGGTAAGGGTCGCCTTCGAACCCCCAAAGTGGGTATCCAGGGGGAAGGATGGCCTAACCCTGACCCCCTTTGTGGGCATCAAGGGGACGACCCCCTCGATAGCCTTACCCCCTAAAGGTGGCCTTGGAACTCCCTCTTCCCTCTTTAAAGGTTAGGCCTTGCGAAGCATCCCCTAGCGGGTTAGAAGGGGTTCGATGGCCATCCTTGCGAAGCATCCCCTTGATACCACATAGTGGTCAGGGTTAGTCCATAAAGGGGGTGACCCCCCTGGTCTAACCCACTCGGATTAAAGTCTTACCCTTAGCCGGTTAGAGGTAGTACAGGTATATTTAGCAAAGGAAAGGTTGATAAAACCAAAATCCAATAGTTGTATTCCTTATCCCCAATAGCTCTTACCCATTCTAGCTTGTGGGCATTGTGCAAAAAATTTTCGTCAATTTTCTCTTCTCGTTAAATCACATTGATTCTCGATTTCCCAAGGAGTTTGACTCGTCAAATCTTTGGCTCATTTTTAGCCAATTCACAGCTTCGATGTAGTTGGTTGGTGCCAACCTAATAGCTTCTTTCCAATAATCAGCGGCTTTGTCAAAAAGCAAACTAGCAATTTCTGGTTGACCGTTCTCTACAGCTTGTTCACCTCGGTAATGATATATTACTGCTATGTTGTTCAAAGCTTGAGGAAGGGATGGATTACGTTCCAAAGCTTGATAATAATATTCTAATGCTCGACCATGTTCCCCATTGCTTGTGTGTATAAGACCAATGTTGTAAAGTATATAACTGCGGTCATAAGCATCAGTTTCAAATCGCATTGCTTGATAATAGTTTTGCAACGCTTCAGCATATTCTCCAGAGGATTGTGCTGACATCCCATCTCTATAATACATAAACGCCTGTTTTTCTCGGTTTGAGGTTGGCAAAACTTTTAGCAATATGTCTGCGATAACTGTGAATGTTTTATCAATAAAATTATCATTTCTTTGAGATCTAGGCATTGGATTTTGTAAAAAGGTGTTTTTTTTTTTATGAACCCGCTTTCTTAAAGTACTAAGCAAAGGATCTGTTGTGAGCTCTTAAAAGATGAACTCCGTTCTCATCCTGCAAAGAAAAGTTTGCATTATGCTCTAAGCAACTCTCTATTCTTTTTAAAGCATGCTTTTTCTCTTATTGGAGTTGCATGTAACAGGATTTGAACCTGTGGCGTCCTTCTGGAAAACAGATTATGAGTCTGTTGCTTTCGACCTCTCAGCCATACATGCTTTTTTCTGAGCCAGAAAACGTCTCGTCTTCTGATTCTCTTCTTAGCTAAAAAAGCTAAGAAGAGTTTGAGTCTTTATTCTATTTTTGGCTTACCAATTGGAATCTTGCACGAGCTCTTTTTAAAGCAAAGTTCGCTTCAACCTTCTGCTTTTGACCAGCCGCTTCTGCCCATTTGGCTTGAGCCTCTTCATAGGTTTTTTCTGCTTCAGTTGGGTCAATACTGCTGGAAGACTCTGCTTCATTAACTAAAACAGTAACTCTGTTCTGTTTTACGAGAGCAAATCCACCCATAAGAGCGAGTGAAATCCACTCTTTTTTTGTGCGAATAAGCATAACTCCAATATCTAAAGCTGTCATCAATGGAGCATGATTGGTTAAAACGCCCATCTGCCCTGTATTAGTTGGAAGAATAATTTCTTCTGCTGATTCATTCCAGAATATGCGATCTGGGGTAAGGATATTGACTTGTAGATTCATTTCCACTCTTTCATTTTTCTTTATGATGGCAAAGCTTCTCACGTTAACCGGAAATTAACTGCCTAGCCGATCTACTTAGGGACAACTTCCTGGCTTGCCTAAGGGCCAGGGTGGGCATCACTTCGTGGGCTGGAACCCCCTGCCCTTTCGAAGGGCACCCGCACGGGCTAGGGTAAAGGATACCCCCTTGGGGGGAGCTTACCGCATGGGTAACGCTTCTAAAGAGGTGCCCACACTAACTCTAGCCTTACCTGAACCCCCAAGCTTGTGCACAGGGTATCAAGGTTTGGGATAGGAGTCGGTATAAACCCTTTTTATTAACCTTAGCCAGAAAGGGTACAGGTAGCCATACCCTGACCCCCTTTGGGTTGTATCCAGGGGTTCCATGGCCACCCCCTCTTACCTCTTTAGAGGTTTCGCGCAAGCTCCCCTGACCACTATGTGGTGTCCAGGGGTTCCAAGGCCACCTGTACGGGGGTAAGTCCAACGAGGGGGTTTAGCGGATATAAGAAGTAAGAAAGGGATGGCCATAGAAGGATTGATAAAAGCTTTTCCCATGGTTGATCTGGGATTTTTTGGTCTCCTAAAGTAGTTTTTAAAGAGTGCTTGCTTTAGCGATAGCCTCATCAATGTTTCCAACAAGATAGAATGCTTGTTCAGGTAAACTGTCCAATTCTCCACTCAAGATAAAATTAAAACCTTGAATAGTTTCTGCAAGACTAACGTATTTACCAGGAGAACCAGTGAATACTTCAGCAACAAAGAAGGGCTGTGAAAGAAACCTTTCAATCTTGCGAGCTCTTGCTACGATCAATCTGTCTTCTTCAGAAAGCTCATCCAAACCTAAAATAGCGATAATATCTTGAAGCTCTTTGTATCTTTGAAGTGTTTGCTTTACGTTTTGAGCACAGCTATAATGCTCATCACCGACGATCCATGGCTGAAGCATTGTAGAGGTAGAATCTAGTGGATCAACAGCCGGATATATTCCTTTGGAGGCTAAGCCTCTAGAAAGAACAGTTGTGGCATCTAAATGGGCAAATGTAGTAGCTGGAGCGGGATCTGTAAGGTCATCTGCTGGAACGTATACTGCTTGTATAGACGTGATAGAGCCATCTTTTGTAGACGTAATACGTTCTTGAAGACCACCCATTTCAGTTGCAAGAGTAGGTTGATATCCTACTGCTGAAGGCATTCGGCCGAGAAGAGCAGAAACCTCAGATCCTGCTTGAACAAATCTAAAGATGTTGTCAATAAAAAGCAACACATCTTGTTTGTTGATATCACGGAAGTATTCTGCCATAGTCAAAGCAGTTAACCCTACACGCATGCGAGCTCCAGGCGGTTCATTCATTTGACCATAAACCAAAGCAACTTTTGAAGCTGTAATGTTTTCTTCGTTGATAACCTTGGACTCTTTCATCTCCATGTAAAGGTCATTCCCTTCACGAGTTCTTTCCCCTACTCCGCCAAAAACAGAAACGCCACCATGCGCTTTTGCAATGTTGTTTATGAGCTCCATAATAAGAACTGTCTTCCCTACGCCAGCCCCCCCGAAGAGACCAATCTTTCCACCACGTCTATAAGGGGCAAGCAAGTCTACCACTTTAATGCCAGTTTCAAAAATAGAAAGTTTGGTATCTAAGTCAACAAATGCTGGGGCTGATCGGTGAATAGGCAAACCATCTTTTGCTCCTACTGGACCAAGATTGTCTACCGGCTCTCCCAAAACATTAAAAATACGCCCAAGAGTAGCTTGGCCTACTGGAACAGTTAATGGGTTTCCAGTATCGATAACATCCATTCCTCTCATAAGCCCATCAGTTGCATTCATTGAAACAGCGCGAACACAATGATCACCTAAAAGCTGCTGAACTTCACATGTAACTGAAACGTCTTCACCGGATTGGTTCTGTCCTGTAACTACAATAGCGTTGTATATGTTTGGCATTTGCCCAGGTGCGAATGCCACATCTAAAACAGGGCCAATAATCTGAGTTATGCGACCTATGTTTTGTGTTTTTACAGAGTTTGTCATAGTAAAGAAAGATTAAAATCAAATGTTGGGGAAACCGGAGTTTCCGAAAGTTTCAAACAAATGCACATGGCTCTCCATCTAGCCATTTCTATGCTGATTGTAAAAATTAACTGATTTATAAAGTTAGTTCTTTTCTTTTTCCCAGTAATGAGAATGAGAAATTATTTGTTTTTATATGAAACAATGTAAAAGATTTCTAAAGCTATCCCTTTAAAAACGCACCAAGGGATACATCCAGTGTAAATTAAAGTATTTTATAAAATCAAACAGGAGCAAAGGTTACAAAGACTTTGTTGAAAAGGTATAAAAAACAGCAAATAGAATTACAAAATGAAACAAAAAACATACAAGAGAAAGACGAATCTAAAGACTTCCACTTCATTGACCTTTTTCCAGGGTAAAATAGGAGACACGTACACCCTCTGAAAGCAAAACACGCAAGGGGTTCCAAAGCTATCCACACTAGCAAGCATCCAGAGGTTGGAAGGCCACCCTTGCGAAGCATCCCCCTCCGGGGGTTCAGCTTGCGCTTACCTCTGAAGAGGGAGCTTGCGCACGGGGTACAGGTGGCCTTCCAACCCCTTGTGGGTTAGGCCTAACCTCTAAAGAGGTAAGAGGGGGACAAACCTCTCTAACCCTGACCACTACGTGGTATGAAAGGGTAAAGCCTTACCCTCTAAAGGGGTTACGCGTGGCCTTGGAACCCCCTCTTACCTTTTTAGAGGTTAAGCCAACCGATGGGGTACTGGTCAGGGTTAGGTTTAGGCTGAACCTTTAACAAGGTAAAGGAGGGTGACCCCCCTAGCCTTACCCAATAGGGATAAGGGCTAAGCCTAGCCTAGGCCGATCAACGGCCTACAGAAAGTTTTCGAACCTCTTCTCACCAAAAAAGTCGATTCCTTTTGTTTGTTTTAGAGAATTTTAAATATTAAAAAAGATGTCTTATTAGAATCTAAATTCTAATAATATTTTAATAAATTCTCAACATGTAAAACACGATCCTTTAACTATTGCAGTTAATTGAAAAATCACAAGAATGGTAGAGCTTGTATTTTCATCTTATGACAGTATCCAACTCCATAGAATCTTCAAAGGTTCCAGGGCTCCCTCCGCGGTCTAAGACCCTAGGGGTCGGAATGACCTAACTCACTTAGGTGGATAAACTCTCTTACCGCTTTCGAAGTTAGGCTTAAAACGCTAGGGGCCAGGCTTACGCCAGGGTGCAACCAAAACACTTGGCTAAGCAGAAGGGTACGGCTTTGCCTTTTTGAAAAGCTTGTGCTTAGCTTGAAACAGATTAGGGTATCTGTGGCCTCTTTAAGGGGGTAAGGCCTGCGAGGTGTTAGGGGTTAGAAGGGGTCAGGGTTAGAAGGTTTAAAAAAATTCAAAAAGTTTAGATCTTCGTAAAAAAAAAAGCCCAAATTCCAATTCAAAAAGCAAATGGAAACATATCTCTTTTTTGGTAATTGGTAAACTCTTGTTTGATAAATTAGAGATTATAGTTCTTGACCTGTATAGCAAAACGTACATAAAAACAAGCAAGTTGACTTCTTCTCATTTGCATCTCAATAGCATAAGCTTTTAACCTATAGAATAAAGATCTGATTGGAAGACTTTCGAATCCTTCAAAATTGATTCCAATTGATTTTTAAGAATAAAAGATTAAAGCTTTACAAACTTGATACAAAACTTGTTTTTTTTTCAAATTTTTTCATAAAAAACAGCGCTTTACAATCTTTTCAAAGAAATTGCGCTAAAAACAAGAGTACACACTGTTTTATGTGGACTAAGTGAGATGGTTTATAGAAATCTGTAAAGAGAAGAAAGATTGATGGGAGCGTGCAAAAATTGACTCTTCAGGTTATAATATACCTCTTTGCGGAGGAGCTATGAACATTTGAGGCCTCTTTGTCGTGTTTGATGGCAGATCTCACAGATCTTTCACAGAGCGGAAAGATTCCTATAATTACTCCCCATTTATTTGTTTCCTATTTGTTTTTAGCAGCAGAAAATCTTTTACATTCCCTTTTGTCAAAAGCAGAAAGGTTAAAATACACAGCCAATTCTGTTACCTTTTTTTATATGGAAAAAAATCACTCTATGCAATTAATCTTCACTCCATTAACCAATGGGAATCAGCCCATACAGCCCTTATTTGATCTATCTGAAGTTTCAGTCGGACAACATCTCTATTGGAATATTGGTGGATATGAAGTTCATGGCCAAGTCCTTCTAACTTCATGGCTTGTTTTTACTATTATTATTGTTCTTGGTTTGTTGGGGAATTCAAACTTAAAAGTTTCAGCTCCAGAAGGACTTCAAAACCTTACTGAATATATCACCGAGTTTATTAGAGATCTTGCAAAAACTCAAATAGGAGAGGAAGAATACCTTTCCTGGGTTCCTTTTTTAGGAACAATATTCCTTTTTATTTTTGTTTCCAATTGGTCAGGAGCTCTTCTTCCGTGGAGGCTTATTGAATTGCCTAGTGGGGAATTAGCAGCTCCAACTAATGACATTAACACTACAGTCTCACTTGCCCTTCTAACGTCAGTAGCCTATTTTTATGCAGGATTCAGTAAGAAAGGTCTAGGCTATTTCAAACGATATGTGTCACCGGCGGCATTTTTGCTTCCAATCAATGTGTTGGAAGATTTTACAAAGCCACTATCTCTAAGCTTCCGTCTTTTTGGAAACATTTTAGCTGATGAATTAGTTGTAGGCGTTTTGATTGCATTAGTACCACTGGTTGTGCCTATTCCACTTATGCTTTTGGGCCTTTTTACTAGTGCTATTCAAGCATTGGTTTTTGCAACTTTGGCTGGCGCTTACATTGGGGAATCTTTAGAAGATCATCATTAAAAGTTTAAGGAGAAATATGATTGTTATCCTTTAGCAAAACCATTTTTTTTTTTTAAAGGATTCGTGGAGCCGCTGGGTGCTCCCCTACCTCTTTTGACAAAAGAGGTAGGGGAGCACCCTTAAGTAGCCTTTTTTAACAAAAAGCTCTTCTTTTGTCCTGGCCTTCATATACAGGGGCTGACCATACCCCCTGTTCTAGTGCAAAGCTTTAGAACACAAAGCAAAACTGAAAACGGTATCACGAATTTAAGATTTAAAAAGACCCTCTAACCCTAACCCACAAGGGGTATGGGGTTCGATGGCCACCCTTGCGAAGCATCCCCCTCCGGGAGTTCAGCTTGCGCTTACCTCTGAAGAGGGAGCTTGCGCACGGGGTACAGGTGGCCTTCGAACCCCTTGTAGGTTAGGTCTGAAACCTAGCTGGTTAGAGGGGGTAAGACCTAAATTGACGAAGTGCTCATGGTTAGAGTCTTAGAGTCATAAAATCTCTTTTTACTACGTAAAAGGGTTTTCTCAGAATATTATCAGGTTTTTGCTTTTTAAAACCTTTAAGCATTAGGCGAGACAAATTTCTGAACTAGTAACGAAAAAGAATAAGCGGAAAGAAGAGGGCTTTCATATCCGCGAGATGAAACCCTCTAAGGTTCCTTGAGACTAAATTATACACACATTTGGTTCTCATTCAGTTTTCGGGAACTGGAAAAAGCTATTTTTATTGAATGCTTTTTTTTAATAATTTCTATTTCGGAAATTTAAGTTTATCCAACATTTAGTTCAACTGCTAAATAAAAGTCAAATTTTTGATAACCTGTGTTTGTTTCTGTTTTGTATTTGTGACTTCAATGTCAACTTTCCCAAAACAAACAAATAATAAATAGTTTTTAAATGTCTTGTTTCTGTGATAAGAGTTGAAGGCCTCTTGATAAGATTAAATTGATTTTTAAACATTGTTGATCAAACTCGGTTTAAAATTTGTTTTTTATTTCTAAGTCTTTTTTCAAAAGGTCCTACAAAGAGAATTAACCCTGCAACAATTTGTCCAGTTAGTTAAAAAAGTTTCATTGTGAAAAATTTATCAGTTGCGATTTTTATACCGATAGGATTGTGTAAAAATAGGTATTAAAAGAATAGACCAAAGCCATTTTTGAAAATCCTAAACTCCAGTTTTCGAACCATAATCTAAAAAACCAGATAATAGAAAACAAATTGAAAAGGTGATAGAGTGGTAATTGAACAAAGACGTTTCCATTTGTTTTCTTTTAACACCTGAGGATTTATGCTATTATATCTGTTGATAAATGTATTTCTATTGGAGATAAAACTCATGAACCCACTTGTTGCTGCTGCTTCTGTTATTGCTGCTGGATTAGCTGTTGGTCTTGCTGCTATTGGACCTGGAATGGGACAAGGTACTGCTGCTGGCTATGCAGTAGAAGGTATTGCAAGACAACCAGAGGCTGAAGGAAAAATCCGAGGTGCTCTTCTTTTAAGTTTTGCATTTATGGAATCTTTAACTATTTATGGACTTGTAGTTGCTCTTGCACTTCTGTTTGCAAACCCGTTTGCGTCTTAAGAAAGACAACCAAGAAAATAATTTATAAAAAATAAAGAATATATAGTGCTACTGCTTTGTCCTACCTTTTCTTATCTGATTTGCTTATGAAAAGGATAAGAAAAGGTAAGACAAAGCAATGTCTTTACGCTTTTGATCAGAAAAAGCCTTCCCTTTTAAAGGAAGAGACAACTTCGGATTAGTGATATGTGAACAGAGAAGTGTCTCCATATCTTTTTCATTTGAATCTCCAATGAACTGAAAATTAAAACAGTCGCAAAGGACTTTTATTTACAAAAGCCAAAGCCGATTCAAAGAGAAAAAACGAATTCTTTCTTCTCTGTTTTCCATTTCTCTAATTTGTCCAAAAGCAATTGAAACAAGTGCCCTTTTACGAGAGCACCCCAAGCGTTGGTGCTGAAACTTCTTTAAGGATTAGGAAATATAAGGATTTGTAAAGAGATGATAATTTCTATTTCAAATTTTGCCCTCTTAAGAGAGATGCCCTTTGCGGAGGGAATTGGTTTCAATGGCAATATATTAGAAACAAATATTATAAATTTAGCAGTTGTTGTAGGTATTGTTGTTTCCTTTGGCGGTGACGCTCTTCGCTCTCTGTTAGAAAGCCGTAGGCAAGCCATACTTTCTACATTGCAACAGGCGGAACAGAAAGCAAAAGATGCTCAAGACAGATTAGCGGAAGCAAAAGCCCAGCTAGAAATGTCGCAGAAAAAGGCTAAAGAGATCCGTGAACAAGGAAAAATATCAGCGGAGCGAGAGCGATCTCTTCTAAGCAAACAAGCGCAAGAAGATATAACTCGATTGCAAGAATCTAAGCAAGAGAGCATTCAGCTTCAACAGCAAAAAGCCGTCGCACAGATATCCCAAAAGGTAATTGCATTAGCCCTAGAAGAAGTTCATACGAGGCTTGACCAAGGTTTAGATGAAACGAATCATTCATCCGTTGTAAATTTTGGGCTTGTTCAATTTGCGAATTACAAACCTATCACTTCTTTATAAGATTATAAGAATTATAAAAATTTGTAATATTTCGCTTTTTGGGGCTCAAGTTTACTAAAACTTTTGCCAGTGACCACTTCGTAGTATCTAGGTGGCCATCCAACCCCTTCTTCCGTCTTTAGAGGTTAGGCAAGGGGTTAGATGGCCACCTGTACTCCCTTTAGGGGATAAGGCCTGACCCCCTGCGCAAGCATGGCTACCGCTTGCCCCCAAAGGGGGCATCCCCTGGATACCCCCTTTGGGGGTCAGGGTTAGGGTTAGAGAGGGTTCGAAGGCCACCCCCGGCCAACGAGGGGGTACAGATCCCCTTTGAACCTATTTATACGGGCTATGACCACTCCCTTGGGATACCAAGGGTCAGGTTTTGCGTTTGTTCCATGGCAATGCTTTTCATAGACCCTTTGGTCCTCATATGGCAGGGAATCGGCTTTTAAGAAAAACATTCTTCTTTTTCGTTTTTTAAACAATGGTTAAAATAAGACCGGATGAGATAAGCAGCATTATTAGAGAGCAGATAGAAAAATACAACCAAGAGGTTAAGATTGTTAACGTAGGAACAGTTTTCCAGGTTGGTGATGGAATTGCGCGAATCTATGGCCTTGAAAAAGTCATGGCTGGGGAATTGCTTGAATTTGAGGATGGCACAATTGGCATTGCCTTAAACCTTGAAACAAAAAACGTTGGTGCAGTACTAATGGGTAAAGGTCTTACTGTTCAAGAGGGGACATCAGTTCGAGGAACTGGGCGCATCGCTCAAATCCCAGTAGGGGATAAGTATTTGGGAAGAGTTGTAAATTCCCTTGCTCGACCTATTGATGGAAAAGGAGATATACCTACTACCGATACTCGCCTTATTGAATCAGGAGCTCCTGGCATTATATCCCGCCGATCCGTTTATGAGCCTTTACAGACTGGCTTATTAGCCATAGATGCAATGATCCCTATTGGTCGTGGTCAGCGGGAGCTCATCATTGGTGACCGACAAACCGGCAAAACTGCTGTTGCTATTGATACAATTTTAAACCAAAAAGGAAAAGATGTTATCTGCGTCTATGTAGCCATTGGCCAAAAAGCATCATCCATTGCTCAAGTTGTAAGCACTCTCCAAGAGCGTGGTGCCATGGATTACACCATTATTGTTGCTGCAACTGCTGATTCTCCAGCGACTCTTCAATATCTAGCGCCATATACAGGGGCAGCTTTAGCAGAATATTTCATGTACAATGGTCGCCATACACTTGCCATTTATGATGATCTTTCAAAACAAGCACAGGCATATCGTGAGATGTCTTTGCTTTTAAGAAGACCACCAGGTCGAGAAGCATATCCAGGAGATGTGTTCTACCTTCATTCTCGACTTTTAGAACGAGCTGCTAAACTTAGTGATAAAATGGGTGGTGGGAGCATGACAGCCTTGCCAATTGTAGAAACTCAAGAAGGGGATGTTTCTGCTTATATCCCTACAAATGTAATCTCTATCACAGATGGTCAAATCTTCCTTTCAGCAGATATCTTTAATGCCGGTATAAGACCTGCCATCAACGTAGGTATTTCCGTGTCAAGAGTAGGTTCGGCAGCTCAACCAAAAGCAATGAAGCAGGTTGCTGGAAAATTAAAGCTTGAACTGGCTCAATTTGCTGAACTGGAAGCCTTCGCCCAGTTTGCTTCTGATTTGGATCAAGCAACTCAAAACCAGCTTGCCCGCGGATCCAGATTGCGTGAATTGCTAAAGCAAACACAAGCTTCTCCTTTATCCGTGGAAGATCAAGTAGCAAGCATTTTTGCAGGCACAAATGGCTATTTAGACAAGTTCGAGGTAAATCAAGTAAGGCCATTCTTAGTAGGTTTGAGACAATACCTAGCTACAAGAAAGTCTAAATACGGTGAAATCATACGTTCCACTAATGCCTTTTCCGAAGAAGCTCAAACCCTTCTAAAAGAAGCCATTGCAGAATACTCAGAAGAATTCTTTGGCGCAGCAAAATAGAAGCTGTTGCCATCTGCTTTGCCAATAGGGAAAACCTAATCTGCATAGGTCTAACCCCCTCTAAACCTAACCCTGACCCCCAAAGGGGGTATCCAGGGGATGCCCCCTTCGGGGGCAAGCGGTAGCCATGCTTGCGCACGGGGTCAGGCCTTACCCTTGCAAAGCATCCCCCTCCGGGGGTTCAGCTTGCGCTTACCTCTGAAGAGGGAGCTCGCGCACGGGGTACAGGTGGCCATCCAACCCCCTAAAAAGGTATGAGTAATCTTCCATGCAAGGGAACAAGCCCCTCTAATCCTAACCCGTAAGGGGGAGCTTGCGCACGGGGTTGGGTGGCTTACCTATACCCGTACCCTCTTTGGGGGTATCCAGGGGTTCGATGACCACCCCCGGCCCGCGAGGGGGACAAACTCCTCATTGGCTTAAACCTGACCACTATGTGGTATCAAGAGGTACTGGTGGCCTTTGAATCCCTAACCGGTTCAGCTGGCGCACGGAGTAAAGCCAAAGACGAGGTAAAGCCTTACCCTTAGTGGGTTAAGCCAGGGTGGGCACCAATTTGTGGTATCCAGCAAGTAGAGGGGTTCAGCTAAGGGCAATTGTGACAGCTAGCAACCAAGGAGGGCTGGCACTACTGAAGTTTCACTTAAAGAGGGGTAAATGCAAAATTTCTAAGCTTTTTTGCAAAGAGACTTGTCAAAAGAAACCAAATTCCTTTATAATATTTAAAAAGAAATAAGTTAACTTCGCAGAATAAAGCAGATAAAAATATCGTGCAATATTTCTTTTAACTGAAATACAACACCTAGTTTGCTCTTGCTAACATTAAGAATAGCTTAAAGCAACTTTTTTCTTTTTGATTTTTTAAGAATTTATCTTTTCCGGTGGTTAAAGGAAAAAATAGTCACATTTATAAACTAGGCCTATAACTCAGTTGGTAGAGTTCCTGTCTTACAAACAGGCTGTCATCGGTTCGAGTCCGGTTGGGCCTATTTTAAAATAGTTGAAAAAGAAAAAATGTCTAACCACTCTTTGAGAGAAATTTTGTAAAATAATCCTTTTTTCAGACGTGCAAAAGGTTCTTTGCTTCGTTTTTGCTTTAAGTATATAAAACCTTGCAAACAAATTCTGTACTTCTGCTTGAAACCTCTCAAAATACTTTCTTGAGACTTTTTTTTGTTAACAAAATATATAACAGCAATAACAAAAAAAAAAAAAAACGAAAAGAATTTTCCACATCTCGAAATAATTCAAATTTAAACACTTTTGGAAAGAAAGGAAAAGAAAAAGCTTTTTCCAGAAACTTAGCCCTGAAGACTTAAGGGCCAGGGTAGGTACCCCGTCTTCAATTTCCCTTTATCCCCTCGTTGGCCTTAGGCACTGGTGGCCATTCCCCTAAGGGGACAACCCCCTTTTACCTCTTTAGAGGTTAGGTCGTGCGAAAGCTCCCCTGACCACTATTTGGTATCAAGGGATACCCCAAAAAGGTTCAGGGTTTAACCATCACCAGTGCAGAGCAATGCGATCCATTCTCCCCGTTAGCGTAATCCTCTCGTGCGTCTCATCTGGACCACTTCTTTGCCATTTCAGAACCTGTATAAGGGTAGAAATAGTCTTCTAACCCCCCAGCTAATTTGTTTTCTTCTATGACCCTTTCCCAATTTACAGCAGGTTAAGCCAGCAAGGAGAGAAAAAATTCTAAATCTTGATATCAAAGCAAAAGGATAGCGCAGAGAGGTCTGAGTCCGTTCTGGGGACACGTTTTACATACATTGGAGATTGCCAATCTTTTTACTTTCGCGCCAATATTTTCAAAAATAGTCGATAACCCCCAATGTACCTTATTAGATTGGGAAAATATCTGTAGAAAAATTTAAAAGATTCCTTTTCTTAAAGAGAGATGGTTTCTGGCAACATCTTTCGATTCTCTTTATATATAAGTATTTTGATTGTCAAAAACACTCAGATAAACAGAAAAAACAGATAAATCTGCCTAGAGAGCAAATACTTTTCGCTTGCTAACTGGAACTCTGAAAACAAGAGAAAAGATAAATGAAACCTTTTTTAGGTTTTGTGTAAATAAAACAGAGCACTGTCAACCCTTTGGTTTTGTTTCCAAGTGCCCTTCCGATTAGCTCGTTACAGAGGAGTTACATTGGTATAACCTTCTTGAAACCATTACCCCTAGCAAGTTAGCGGAAGTTCGAAGGTCCCCTTTAACCCTGGATACCCCCTTTAGGGGGTAAGGCCTGACCCCTAACCTCTTCAGAGGTAAGCGCAAGCATGGCTACCGCTTGCCCCCGAAGGGGGCAACCCCTTGATACCCCCTTTGGGGGTCAGGGGAGCTTGCGCACGGGTTAGAGGGGGTATAATCCCGTCTTGGTAAGGAATTCTTAAAAGGGGATTAAAAAATAGCTGGGGGTTTTACTTATGGGCCAGCAAGTCTACATTCTAAAGGAGGGCTGAACCTAATCCACAATGTTTGTTTTAAGGAGGATTTCATGACAATTAGTCCACCAGAGCGAGAAGCAAAAAAGGTCAAGATTGTAGTGGATACAAATCCAGTAGAAACAAGTTTTGAGAGATGGGCTAAACCTGGTCATTTCTCTCGAACACTTGCAAAGGGACCATCTACTACTACTTGGATTTGGAATTTGCATGCTGATGCGCATGACTTTGATAGCCAAACCAGTGATCTTGAAGAGATATCAAGAAAAGTTTTTAGTGCACATTTTGGCCAATTAGGGGTCATTTTTATATGGTTAAGTGGTATGTATTTCCATGGAGCTCGCTTTTCCAACTATGAGGCGTGGCTCAGTGATCCAACGCATATCAAACCAAGTGCACAAGTTGTTTGGCCAATTGTGGGTCAAGAAATATTAAATGGAGATGTTGGAGGTGGATTCCAAGGGATTCAAATCACTTCAGGGTTCTTTCAATTGTGGCGTGCCAGTGGTATTACCACTGAATTGCAACTCTATTCGACAGCTATTGGTGGTCTTGTAATGGCAGCTGCAATGTTCTTTGCTGGTTGGTTCCATTACCACAAGGCAGCACCAAAGCTTGAATGGTTTCAAAATGTTGAATCTATGCTGAATCACCATCTGGCGGGTTTGCTTGGCTTAGGCAGTTTGGCATGGGCTGGTCACCAAATTCACGTGTCTCTCCCTATTAACAAACTTCTTGACGCTGGCATTGATCCAAAAGAGATTCCTTTGCCCCATGAGTTTATTTTCAATCGTGAACTGATGGCACAATTGTACCCTAGTTTTGCAAAAGGTTTAGCGCCTTTCTTTACAATTCAATGGGGCGAATACAGTGATTTTCTTACTTTCCAAGGTGGTTTAAACCCTGTTACAGGAGGCTTGTGGCTTACCGATCAAGCACATCATCATCTTGCCATTGCGGTTTTATTTCTAGTGGCTGGTCATCAATATAGAACAAACTGGGGCATTGGTCACAGCATCAAAGAGATTTTGGAAGCTCATCGAGGGCCTTTCACTGGTGAAGGCCATAAAGGTTTATATGAAATCTTAACCACTTCTTGGCATGCACAGCTTGCAATAAATTTAGCACTCTTTGGCTCCCTTTCTATTATTGTGGCCCATCACATGTATGCTATGCCACCTTATCCATACCTAGCAACAGATTATGGCACACAGCTTTCTCTTTTTACACATCATATGTGGATTGGGGGGTTCTGTATTGTTGGGGCAGGGGCTCACGCAGCTATTTTTATGGTTCGTGACTATGATCCAACAAATAACTATAACAATCTCTTAGATCGAGTAATTCGTCACCGAGATGCTATCATTTCACACTTGAATTGGGTTTGTATTTTCTTAGGTTTCCATAGCTTTGGACTTTACATACACAATGATACTATGAGTGCTCTTGGCCGACCTCAAGACATGTTCTCTGACACAGCTCTGCAACTGCAACCAGTGTTTGCTCAATGGATCCAAAATACACACTTTGCTGCTCCACAGCTAACAGCTCCAAATGCCCTAGCCGCAACTAGCCCTACTTGGGGAGGTGACGTGGTTGCCATTGGTGGCAAAGTAGCTATGATGCCTATAACTTTGGGAACATCAGACTTTTTGGTTCACCACATCCATGCTTTTACTATTCATGTAACAGCCTTGATTCTGCTAAAAGGTGTTCTCTATGCCCGCAGCTCTCGTCTTATACCTGACAAGGCCAACTTAGGCTTTAGATTTCCTTGCGATGGGCCTGGTCGTGGTGGCACTTGTCAAGTTTCCGCATGGGACCATGTCTTCCTAGGTTTGTTCTGGATGTATAATGCACTTTCCATTGTTATTTTCCATTTCAGTTGGAAAATGCAATCTGATGTTTGGGGCACAGTAAGCCCTAACGGGGTTTCACATATCACTGGTGGAAATTTTGCACAAAGTGCTAATACAATTAATGGTTGGCTTAGAGATTTCTTATGGGCACAATCCTCACAGGTTATTCAGTCATATGGATCTGCTTTGTCAGCATATGGTTTGATTTTCCTAGGTGCGCATTTTGTTTGGGCCTTTAGTTTGATGTTCTTGTTCAGTGGACGTGGATATTGGCAAGAGCTTATCGAATCCATTGTTTGGGCACACAACAAATTGAAAGTTGCCCCAGCTATTCAGCCGCGTGCTTTGAGTATTACACAAGGTCGCGCGGTGGGAGTAGCTCACTACCTTTTAGGAGGTATTGCCACAACCTGGTCTTTCTTCTTGGCAAGAATCATCGCTGTGGGCTAGAATTGTGCTTTTTTCTACCTCCCTTTCCCTTGCTTTCTATTGGCAATAAAGCAAGGGATTTTTCGACTTTTCGTAGTGTTTGTCATTTACACTCATGAGAGAGACTCAAAAACCTTTTTGTCTCGTGTTTTCCAATCCACTGTTTTCTCTTTTTCCCTGTAAACTTTGCCTCTCCCGAGGTTAGACTCAAAGCGAAAATTACATCTTGTTTTGCCTTATTCTCAGTCCTAACGCTAACCCTCAAAAAGGGTGGCTTTAGGTCAGTGTGGGCACCCCTTTTGGAGCTATTCATGGGACAACCCCCTCTAACCCGTGCGCAAGCTCCCCTGACCCCCAAAGGGGGTATCCAGGGGTACCGGTTGCCATCGAACCCCCTCTAACCTCTTTAGAGGTATTACCCCCTAAAGTGGGTACAGATGGTTTTCGAACCACTGTATACCACAGAGTGGTCCGGGGGAGAAAGGGAAAACAACAAGTGAAAAAATTGGAAAGAATATTCAACTGCTAAAGGATCCGGTTTCCCACTCTTGTCTTTTCTTGAAGTTTTGCTGTTTTGCTCCATTTGCGCATGCTTTCTTTTTTTACTATTTTGCTAAACAAAGAGAGGTGTTCGTACAGTTAGCAAAAAACAATCCTTAGAGAGAGATGGAAATCCTGTTGATTCGCCAAGAAATGATTCGTTCTCTCTACCTCCTTTAACCTAAGCAACGCCCTTTATCCCTAGCGGTTGGCCATACCCTGGCCCCCTCTAACCCTGACCCCCTTTGGGGGTCAGGGTTAGGTACCTCGAGCGGGTTCAGGGTATCCACCGCTTACCTCTTTAGAGGTTAGGGTCAGAAGTGGGGGTGTAGCTAGCCTAACCTGCTAGGAAAAACCCACCCTGGCTAGTAACAGGGGGTTAGAGAGATGGGATCATGATTTCGGGGGTCCTTGTAAAAGGTGATTTATTGAAAAAACTATGGCAACAAAGTTTCCAAAGTTTAGTCAGGGTCTTGCACAAGACCCAACAACTCGCCGGCTATGGTTTGGTATTGCCACTGCGCATGATTTCGAAAGCCATGATGGGATAACTGAAGAAACCCTTTATCAGAAGATTTTTGCTTCTCACTTTGGACAACTGGCAATAATCTTTCTTTGGACTGCGGGTAATCTATTTCATGTCGCTTGGCAGGGCAATTTCCCTCAATGGGTTCAGGACCCATTGCATGTTCGTCCTATCGCCCATGCAATATGGGATCCTCATTTTGGACAACCAGCTGTAGAAGCCTTTACTCGAGGTGGTGCATCTGGGCCTGTAAACATTGCAACCTCGGGTGTTTACCAATGGTGGTACACTATTGGCCTTCGAACAAACCAAGATCTTTTCTTAGGTTCACTCTTTTTGACATTGGGAGCTGGACTTTTCCTTTTTGCTGGATGGCTTCACCTTCAACCTAAATTCCAGCCTTCCCTTTCTTGGTTTAAAAATGCTGAATCTCGTCTTAATCACCACCTTGCTGGTCTTTTTGGGGTTAGTTCATTGGCTTGGACAGGACATCTTGTTCATGTGGCTATTCCCGAAGCGCGTGGTCAGCACGTTCGCTGGGACAATTTTCTGACGACTTTGCCTCATCCACAAGGTCTAGCCCCTTTCTTTACTGGAAATTGGGCAGCCTATGCTCAAAATCCTGACTCAGCCAGCCATCTCTTTGGAACATCAGAGGGTGCTGGGACAGCAATATTAACTTTCTTGGGTGGGTTTCATCCACAGACGCAAAGTCTTTGGCTTACTGATATGGCACACCACCATCTTGCCATTGCAGTAGTTTTTATCTTAGCAGGTCACATGTATCGTACTAACTTCGGTATAGGACATAGCATGCAAGAGATTTTAGATGCTCACACTCCTCCAGGTGGTGGTTTAGGGGCTGGTCACAAAGGACTTTTTGATACCGTAAACAATTCTCTCCATTTCCAGCTTGGATTGGCATTGGCAAGTGTAGGAACTATCTGTTCGTTGGTCGCGCAACACATGTACTCATTGCCACCGTATGCTTTTTTAGCACAAGACTTTACTACACAAGCATCTCTTTATACACATCATCAGTACATTGCTGGTTTTATTCTGTGTGGAGCCTTTGCTCATGGAGCAATCTTCTTTATTAGGGATTATGACCCAGAACAAAACAAAGGGAATGTTCTTGCTCGCATATTAGACCATAAAGAAGCTATTATTTCTCATCTTAGCTGGGTGAGTTTGTTCCTTGGTTTCCATACCTTAGGGCTTTATGTTCACAATGACGTTATGCAAGCTTTTGGAACACCGGAAAAGCAAATACTTATTGAACCTGTTTTTGCTCAATGGATTCAAGCCTCTCATGGTAAAGCATTGTATGGTTACGATCTTCTTCTATCTGAATCGACAAGTCCAGCTTTTTCTGCAGGTCAAACGCTTTGGCTACCTGGCTGGTTAGAAGCAATCAATAGCAACAGCAATTCACTGTTTCTTACTATTGGTCCAGGAGACTTCTTAGTACATCATGCCATTGCTCTAGGTCTTCACACTACTACATTAATCCTTGTAAAGGGTGCTCTGGATGCTCGTGGCTCGAAGCTGATGCCAGACAAAAAAGATTTTGGGTACAGCTTTCCATGTGATGGACCGGGTCGAGGAGGCACATGTGACATTTCTGCCTGGGATGCCTTCTATCTTGCTGTTTTTTGGATGTTGAACACAATTGGTTGGGTGACTTTTTATTTCCATTGGAAACATCTGGGCATCTGGCAAGGCAACGTGAATCAATTTAATGAATCATCGACTTATCTAATGGGTTGGTTGAGAGACTATCTTTGGTTAAACTCCTCTCAATTGATTAATGGATACAATCCTTTCGGTATGAACAGCTTGTCAGTTTGGGCTTGGATGTTCCTATTTGGGCATTTAATCTATGCTACTGGGTTTATGTTCTTAATCTCTTGGCGTGGATATTGGCAAGAGCTTATTGAAACTCTTGCGTGGGCTCATGAAAGAACTCCATTAGCAAATCTAGTTCGTTGGAGAGACAAGCCAGTTGCATTGTCAATTGTTCAAGCCCGATTGGTTGGCTTAGCACATTTCTCAGCTGGCTATATTCTTACCTATGCAGCCTTCCTTATTGCGTCTACATCAGGAAAATTTGGATAAAAAAGACTGTTATTGGTATACATTTGCTTCCTCTAATGGAAGGCTCGAGCGCATAGGGTAATGATTGGAAAGCCAAGGCTATGTAGACACCCCCTCTAACCCGTGCGCAAGCTCCTCTGACCCCCAAAGGGGGTATCAAGGGGGAGCTTGCGCACGGGGTCAGGGTTAGGCCTAACCTCTAAAGAGGTAAGAGGGGGTAACACCGAACCTCCTTTACCCTAACCCTGACCCCCAAAGGGGGTATCAAGGGGGAGCTTGCGCACGGGTTAAATAGGGTTCCCGCCCTGGCCCTTATAACAAGAGGGGGTAAGTGCTCCATCTCTAGAAAGGGAACCAGGTGAGAAGGTATAATGTCTGAACTTAGTTGGTTAGTGGAGAGCTCTGTTTTGTTTTATGCCAAAACTTGAATGTGTAAAAATTTATATGCTATTATAAGCTATGGAAAGGTGGCAGAGTGGTTTAATGCATCGGTTTTGAAAACCGACGTAGCTGAGAGGCTACCGAGGGTTCGACTCCCTCTCTTTCCGTCTCTGTTTTACTACATTTTAATTTGATTAAAAGCTTCTTTAGAAGCTTTTTTGTTTAAAGACTTTTTTGCCTTGTGGTTTTTTTGATACATCAATTTTATCATCACATAGTTTTTATACATGTGGGATCAATATACACTTTTTAACCCTGCCATACTATCCAATCAAATCTTTTGATTGCATTGTTTATGCCAATAGCTTTTTTAGCAAAAAAAAAAACAAGAGCAACAGAATAAAGATTAAATTAAAAGAATAGAAGTGGGTTCATAGTAACAGTTGATCCATGCTTTTTTTCTATTTAACCAGAGCATTCCTCATTTAAAACAGGGAAAATTATTTACAGAAAAAAGGGTTTGAAAAAGGTCTTAAAAAAGAAAAGACTAATTGCGACTTACTATTGGTGTAAAAATATGAGTAAAGTGTATGATTGGTTCGAGGAACGTCTTGAAATCCAAGCAATTGCTGATGATATTACTAGCAAATACGTTCCTCCACATGTAAACATTTTTTATTGTTTAGGTGGAATAACATTTACTTGTTTTTTAGTACAAGTAGCCACAGGATTTGCTATGACTTTCTATTATCGACCAACAGTTGCTGAGGCTTTTGCATCAGTGCAGTACATCATGACTGATGTAAACTTTGGTTGGCTTATTCGCTCCATTCACAGATGGTCAGCAAGCATGATGGTTCTTATGATGATCCTTCATGTTTTCCGTGTATATCTCACAGGAGGTTTTAAAAAACCAAGAGAGCTTACTTGGGTTACTGGAGTAATTATGGCAGTTTGCACAGTTTCTTTTGGTGTTACTGGTTACTCTTTACCCTGGGATCAAGTTGGCTATTGGGCAGTAAAAATTGTAACTGGTGTACCGGATGCAATTCCAGTGATCGGAGCACCACTTGTAGAACTTCTTCGTGGCGGAGTTGGTGTTGGTCAGTCTACATTAACTCGTTTTTACAGCCTTCACACTTTTGTTCTCCCTTTGGCTACAGCAGTCTTTATGCTGATGCATTTTTTAATGATTCGCAAGCAAGGTATCTCTGGACCGCTTTAAAAAAAATGTAGGCTTTGACTCAATTTTTCTGTTCAGCTGTTTTAAAGCAAAAAGGACCAGTCTTTTAAGACTTATCTTAAAGCCGATACGGATGGCAACATTCTCCGGAAAATACCCATTAACAAAGGTGACCTTCACAATAGCTAATAGCCGAGACCTCCGAGAAGGGAGCTGCCCCTCAACAATAAATCGGGTTAAAAAAGGTTCCAGGCTTTACCCGTTCGTGAGCTTAAAAAGAAGCTATTGCACTTACCCCCTGAGCTTGCGCTTACCTCTGAAGAGGTTAGGGGTTGGAAGGCCACCCTTATCACTTGGTACCCCCTTTGGGGCTCAGGGGAGCTTGCGCTTGCCCCCGAAGGGGGCATCCCCTTGATACCACATAGTGGTCAGGGTTAGGCCTAACCTCTAAAGAAGTAAGAGGAGGTTATGCCTTGGAACTGATGTCCTTCATCAAGTCTTATGGTATTTTTCAAAAACTATTTGATAAAGAACTTTCTCGCTCCGAAAGGTGTGTCTTCTCTTTAGAATTAGAGAAGGATAAAAAAAAACTTTTCCTTACTAAAAAAATATAAGGAAAAGTTATCGAAAATTTTCTACGAAACTATGGCAGTTACAAAAAAACCAGATCTATCAGACCCTATTCTTCGTGCCAAACTTGCAAAAGGAATGGGGCACAATTATTATGGAGAACCAGCATGGCCAAATGACCTTCTTTACATTTTCCCAGTGGTTATATTAGGAACGTTCGCAGGTGTTATTGGCTTAGCGGTTTTAGACCCAGCAGCCATTGGCGAACCAGCAAATCCTTTTGCAACTCCATTAGAGATTTTACCAGAATGGTATTTCTATCCCGTTTTTCAACTCTTAAGAACTGTACCTAACAAGCTTTTAGGAGTTATCTTAATGGCTGCAGTTCCTGCCGGTCTATTAACCGTTCCTTTTATTGAAAACATCAACAAATTCCAAAACCCATTCCGCCGACCTGTTGCAACTGCTGTTTTCTTGATTGGAACAGTCGCTGCAATCTGGCTTGGAATTGGGGCTGCTCTACCAATTGATATCTCTCTAACATTAGGTCTTTTCTAAGCGCTTTGTTTTGATCTGCACTGACTTCTTTTTTCTCCATATTGCGATTTTGATCACAAAAAGATTAGGACGAACCCCGGAAGGATATGAAAAGCTCTACCCCCTTATCTCTCGCAGGTAAGAGGGGGTTCGATGACCACCCGTACCCTTGGATATCCCCTTTGGGGGTCAGGGGAGCTTGCGCGAACCCCTTGTAGGTTAGGCCTAACCTCTAAAGAGGTAAGAGGCGGTGCCCACCCTAACTCTAAGACCTACCCTCTAAAGAGGTGCGGGGAGAGAGCTAATGCATGGGTAAAACTTTTCTCATGTGGGTTAAAAATGAGAGCCAAAGGCGAGTCATGAGCGTTCATAAAATGTTTTTTAAATTTGTTTAAAAAGATTTTTTTCCTTTCTGTTTGAGAAAAATCTTCAGTTTCTTTTAGGGCTTGTAACTCAGTGGATTAGAGTTCGCGTTTCCGAAGCGCGATGTCGAGGGTTCAAACCCCTCCTTGCCCGTCTCTTATTTTCCTGGTTCTAAGGAAAGTTTGGTGTCTCCCCAAATGGCCATGGGGGGCATCTCTTTAACCCGCTAAAGGTAAGGCCTAACCCTGATCCTGGCCCCCAAAGGGGTATTCCGGGGCAAGCGGTATGGGTAGCCTGAGGGCAGGTTAGGCACCCCCTTTGAGAGTAGCCCGGTGACAACCCCCTTGATGGCCACCCCCTCGATGTCCGGGGGTGGACAGCGAACCCCTGACCATCGAGGGGGTTGTCCCATTGATACCACAAACTGGTTAGGGTTAAAGGGAAAGAACCTTCTGAGAAAGATATTAAAGAAAAAACTAGAGTTTGTTTTTGCTTTTCCGACACAAGTGGCTTTCATCAGTTAAAGAAAACACACTATATAGAGAAAACAAATATGTTACAATATTTTAACCTCTTTAAAAAAGAAAAAGATTAAACAAGAACTCTTTTGCAGAAATCGCTTCCGCAATGGAAGCTTGACTGCATGTTTACCAATAGCTTTTCATGCAAAAGGAATTTGGGATTTTGCAAATTTGCACAACGTTTTTCTTTCGTACAAATTTATAAATATCGGTGATGTTAATAAAAAAGTCGGTTGGGAAGTATTGCAGATTTTTGGAAGAGGAAGAAGTTTGCTTTTTTGAAAAATTCTTTGCCAGAGAAGGTTGAGTTCAAGAGGTCATTTTATTAGAATTCAAAGAAAGAAAGTAAAGGAAGAAACAGTAACCCTTTGCTCAAGATTCCACTGTTCTTGCCCCACGCTCGCCTAAGGGCTAGAATGGGTACCCCCTCTAACCCTGACCACTCTGTAGTATCAAGGGGATGCTTCGCAAGGCCTAACCCTGACCCTAACCCCAGAGGGTTTGACGGTAGCTCCTTCTAAAGAGGGAAGCGTAAGCTGAACCCCCAGCCCACCCTGTCCTTACCCCTAGCGGGTTAGAGGTGGTGCCCAACCTATCTCTTTTCCAGGGGTTCCAAGGCCACTTCTACCCCCGTTATGGGGTAAAGCCTTATCCCTTGATACCACATAGTGGTCAGGGTTAGAGAGGGGAGTCTACCGGTACCCCTTGCAGGTTAGGGTTCGGTTCGATCAGAGTGGGCATCTTTTAAAGCTTTGCGGTTAGTGGGAGTAAGAAACAGGAGCTTCGCAAGAGCAAGAAGGCTGTTTCTTAATCAAATGTTGTTTTTAAAATACTCTTATGGGACTTCCATGGTACCGTGTTCACACAGTAGTGTTAAACGATCCGGGCCGTTTAATTGCGGTTCATCTTATGCATACATCCCTAGTTTCAGGCTGGGCAGGTTCAATGGCTTTTTATGAATTAGCTGTTTTCGACCCATCTGATCCAGTTTTGAATCCTATGTGGCGACAAGGGATGTTTGTTCTTCCTTTTATGACTCGTCTTGGTATTACGCAATCTTGGGGCGGTTGGACTATCAGTGGCGAAACTGCGACGAATCCTGGTGTTTGGTCATATGAGGGCGTAGCCGCTGCTCATATTGTTCTTTCAGGAACACTCTTCCTAGCTGCTATTTGGCATTGGGTATATTGGGATTTGGAACTTTTCCGTGATCCAAGAACCGGTGATCCAGCACTAGATCTTCCAAAGATTTTTGGTATTCATCTTTTCCTTTCTGGATTGCTATGCTTCGCCTTTGGTGCATTTCATGTGACAGGTTTGTTTGGCCCTGGCATTTGGGTTTCCGATCCATACGGCATTACAGGAAGTGTTCAACCTGTTTCACCTTCTTGGGGAGCAGATGGTTTTGACCCCTATAACCCTGGTGGCATTGCGTCTCATCACATGGCAGCTGGTATTTTGGGTGTTTTAGCGGGTTTGTTCCATCTTTGCGTCCGTCCACCTCAAAGGCTTTACAATGGTCTTCGAATGGGAAACATTGAAACAGTTCTTTCCAGCAGTATTGCTGCTGTTTTCTGGGCTGCTTTTGTGGTTGCTGGCACAATGTGGTATGGGTCTGCAGCAACTCCAATTGAGCTTTTTGGCCCTACTCGATACCAATGGGATCTTGGTTTCTTCCAACAGGAGATAGAGAAAAGGGTTCAGCTTGGCTTAGCGGATGGAAAAACACTTTCCCAGGCATGGTCTGAAATCCCGGAAAAGCTTGCCTTTTATGATTACATTGGGAACAATCCAGCAAAAGGTGGTCTTTTCCGTGCTGGTGCTATGAACAGTGGGGATGGTATTGCAGTAGGATGGCTTGGTCATGCAGTGTTTAAAGACAAAGATGGCAACCAGTTGTTTGTGCGTCGAATGCCAACATTCTTTGAAACTTTCCCAGTCCTGCTTTTAGACAAAGATGGGGTTGTACGCGCTGATGTTCCCTTCCGACGTGCTGAGTCAAAGTACAGTATTGAACAGGTTGGAGTTTCAGTTTCTTTCTATGGTGGTGAATTAGATGGAGTAGCCTTCTCTGATCCAGCTACTGTGAAGAAATATGCAAGAAGAGCACAACTTGGTGAGGTTTTTGAATTCGATCGTGCAACACTGCAATCAGATGGTGTCTTCAGAACAAGCCCTCGTGGATGGTTTACATTTGGGCATCTCTGCTTTGCTTTGCTTTTCTTTTTTGGGCACATTTGGCATGGAGCAAGAACACTTTTCAGAGATGTGTTTGCCGGAATCGATAGTAACCTGGATGACCAAGTAGAATTTGGTGCATTTCAAAAAATTGGTGACGTTTCAACTCGAAGACAATCTGTTTAAAAGGGTCAAAGCTTTTTACCAATCTTTCCGCAAACCATTCCATTTCAGAAACCCCGACGCGGGGAATACCTGGTTTTCAGGAGGTTAGACCCCAACCCTAACCTTAACCGCTTCTAATCCGCTAGGGGTTCGAAGGCCACCCCTACCCCCTCTAACCTCTAAAGAGGTTAAAGGGGGTAAAGCCTGACCCCCTTCTTGGCTTTAGGGCCCGGGTGTGCACCTCCTTTGAGGGTATCACGGGGTTGTCCACCTCTAAACCGCTAGGGGTCAGGCCTAACCCACAAGGGGTTCGAAGGCCACCCGTATACCCCCTTTAGGGGGTAAGGCCAACGAGGGGGTATGGGTGGCAATCGAACCCCCTTTAGGGGGTACGGGTGGTCATCGAACCCCCTTTAGGGGGTTAGGGTAAGGATTTCCCTATGGGGTTCGGGGCGGCCCAATCAGGGTTAGACCTTACCTATAAAGAGGTAAAAGGGAGAAGGTTTTGGCTCCTTGTTTTCTCCCTTAAGAAAACAAGAAGAGAACTTATGCTTTTCGCTTTTGCACTTTCTTTTGAAAAGAGGCAAACTGCGACAAATTTTTTGATCTCTATCTCTATTCATAGAGATAGGACTCTCCAATAATTTCTATCTCATCCAATTTCTATGGAAGCTTTAGTCTATACATTTCTATTAGTAGGTACATTGGGTATCATTTTCTTTGCAATTTTCTTTAGAGAACCTCCTCGCATTGTAAAATAGAGAAGTTTTCTTCTTTGTTTTTTTTTTGAAGCTCTTCTCTTCCAGGGTTGTCTCTAAACCTTGTGCAGGAGGAACAAAAGAATATTCCGCTTTAGTGGGAAGGGACCAATGGCTTTTGACCCCTTCCCTTCCCACAGATCTTTCATTAAGAAAGGTAAAGGTAAAAATGGAAGGTAAAAGAAGAAGAGTTGGCAAATGTGTTCAATTCTTTTTCTTCTTAAAAGCCCTTTCTAAGAAAAGGCTTGCAAATGCAACGAGAAAAGTTTTAAAATACAGTAACGAGAAAAGAAAAAAAAACATGCGGGTATAGCTCAGTGGTAGAGCATCTCGTTGCCAACGAGAATGTCGCGCGTTCGAATCGCGTTACCCGCCATTTCTACAAATACCATAAACTTTTGAATTCTTTCCGTATTACATTAAAAACACATTTTTTAAACACGAGATTGACGGGATTCGAACCCGCAACTTCCGCCGTGACAGGGCGGTGCTCTAACCATTGAACTACAATCCCAAACAAAATTTAATAGAATTATTTAACAACTAAACAAATAAAGCAATACTTGTCAATTATTGTTTTTGAAAAGAAGGTTAAAAAATTCGTCTACCGCACCCTCTAGATCGTATCCAGGAGTTCGATGGCCACCCGTACTCATTGTGGATATCAATAAGATCCAGGGGTCCTTCGAATCCACTCTAACCCGGTCAGCTCCTGCTTACCCGTAAAGAGGTTAGGGTGTGAGTTAGGCTAAGGAAAGAAATCGCTTTGCTACTTCCGTTGTGTCAAATGGAAAGGGGTTCGATGGCCACCCTTGCGAAGCATCCCCCTCTAACCCGCTAGGGTCAGGCCTTACCCTTGCGAAGCATCCCCCTCCGGGGGTTCAGCTTGCGCTTACCTCTGAAAAGGGAGCTTGCGCTTACCTCTTCAGAGGTTAGGGGTACAGGTGGTCATCGAACCCCTTGATACCACATAGTGGTCAGGGTTAGGCCTAACCTCTAAAGAGATAAGAGGGGGTTTACAAGGGACTGGATAGGAAGTCAAATAAAAGGGAGTCTATTTGTTTTAGTACGCAAGTCCCATGCTTCTTGTAGTTTCAGCACCTAAGTAAACTCGAACACTTAAAAAATCTGTAGGGCAAGCGGATTCACATCTTTTACAGCCAACACAGTCTTCTGTTCGAGGAGCGGACGCAATCTGAGCTGCTTTGCAACCATCCCATGGAACCATTTCTAATACATCAGTGGGGCATGCACGCACACATTGAGTACAGCCGATACAAGTGTCATAAATTTTTACCGCGTGAGACATTCTCTTATGATCAATGTTTCTTTCTTTTTTAAGATTGAGATGTTTTAAATATTGTACACGAAAACCTTGTAAACTCCAAATCAATTCATTTTTCAACTTCTAAGATAGCTCTTTTTGTTACCTATTATTTTAATTTGTTAATATTTGAATTATTCATCGTAAGCCTGCTATCGGAGTTGAACCGATAACATTCGGTTTACAAAACCGATACTCTGCCAATTGAGTTAAGCAGGCTTATTTACATATTATAATAAATAGCATGTTTTGCTTCAAGTGAAAGTTAAAAAAATTTAAAACGTCTCGGCAAAAACTTATAGAGTGTACACTGTACACTGCCAAATTAGTTCAAAAATTAGGCAAGGTTATCCAAAACTTCAAAAGATCTGATTATTGAGGAGAAGCGGTTAGGAGCTTTCAAATCATGGAACATTGTTTCAGTTTACAAAAAGGGATGCATCCCATTGGCAGAATCTTTTCTTTAGCCTTACTCGCAATGGCAAAACTTTACCCTTGAATACCCGGAAGTGTTTAAGAATGGAATAGTATTGGTGCCAAAGGCGTTTATTTTCAGCCCTAGAACTTCTTTTTGACTAATTCTGACCCTTAAAAGGGGTAAGGGTGGCCTTCGAACCCCCCAAAGGGGGTATACAGGGGTCAGAGTGGGCACCCAACCTCTAAAGAGGGAAGAGGGGGTTCGAAGGCCACCCTTGCGAAGCATCCTCTTGATACCCTCTTTGGGGGGTCAGGGGAGCTTGCGCACGGCCTGACCCCGTGCGCAAGCTCCCCCTTGTGGGTTAGGGGGGAGGGTTTGAGCTCAAAAAACATCTTTTATTCGATCATATTGTGATAGGTTGCAACTGTCGAAGGCGAAATCTTGTTTAGATATCGGAAAATCCAATACTTAAAAACAGTGTCTAAAAACACTGGAAATGTTGCTACAAACAGAAAAATAAAATCTTGATTCTCTGGTATTCCAAAATGTTTAAGGGTCGTTTCCAGAACTATTTCCCAACCACGTGGCGAATGGAAGCCAACTAACAAATCAGTTAACAATATGAGGAGAAAAGACTTGGTAGTGTCACTAAGACTGTAAATAGATTCCGTAAGAAAAGATTTCAAAATAATAATTTGTGGTCTCATAGAAACCAAAAGAAAGGTTAGAGTTGCCAGAGTAAATGATTCTCCAAATATATTTGCTAAAGCATTAATACTTTGATTGTTGTAATAACTAGCTAATTGCAAAGCCTCTTTTTGGAACTGCACTTGTAATTCAAATACTTCTTGTTCTGGGATGCCTTGCGGCTGCGTCTCAGCCGTAAAAACAGTATCTTCTTTTTGAAAATCAATTTGTTGAACGCTAATTGTTTTCCTTTTTTTCTCGGTTTGAAATGGGAAAAAGCTATTTCTCGGGATATCCAGAACTGGTTTTTCTGGAGCTTTTTCTTCTTTAAGAAGGGATTCAAAAAAGATTCTTTCTGAAAAATCTTGCATCTCAAGAAATGCTCTGTTCTCTTGATACGAATTTAGAAAGATTTCATTTTGATGATTGTTCCATATGTATTGAGCAAGAGGTTGGAAAAGAAATGCTTTTGAAAAAATGTTAACTAAGAGCGGAACAAAAAAAATAAAAATCAAAGATCTTACTGAAACTAAAACCTGATAGCGAGATATGCGAAACTCTTGAACAGCAACTGCTTCACTTTCTGGTTTTAACTGTTGAAAAAACCTGTTTAAAGTTCGAATAATAGATCTTGGAACGAGTCCTGTAGGTTCAAAAGCCCTTCTTTCCATTTGTCATGTGTTAAAATTAGAAATCTCACATGAGACGTCTTTTTAATGAGAATTATTGTTAAATGTTTTAAAAAGGTTTGCAAATCCAGCGGCTTACAAAACCGAGACTCAAGCAAAAATTCTTTTGACTAACCCTCTAAATTTGGGAACGGCAGAGCAAGGTTCCCCCTAGCCCCCTATCGGGTTAAAGAGGGTTCGATGGCCACCCGTGCGCAAGCATGGCTACCGCTTGCCCCCGAAGGGGGCATCCCCTTGATACCACATAGTGGTCAGGGGAGCTTGCGCTTGCCCCCGAAGGGGGCATCCCCTTGTGGGTTAGGCCTAACCTCTAAAGAGGTAAGAGGGGGTTCGAAGGCCACCCTTGCGAAGCATCCCCTTGATACCACATAGTGGTCAGGGGAGCTTGCGCACGGCCTTGCGAAGCATCCCCTAGCGGGTTAGAGGGAGTAAAACGATTCAATTGATCATTACTCTTGTACTTGCTGCGAATTAGAGAGAATCGTGTTCTTCATTTTTATCATCTTTTAAAAAAGATAACCATTCTGCATCATCTGAGTCAGCGATAGCAGATCTCTTCTTTAATTGTGATTGCAATTGCAATGAGTTATAAATGGATTCAGTTGCATCTTCTATTTCATTTTGCACCAATGAGAAGGAAGCTTGAGACTGCTCGTTTTCCTTGTCTGTGTGATCAGTTCCATCAGATTTGTTTTTCAATTGCCATGCAAAGAGATACCTGTTTACCTCTTTCAACGGAAGAGATTGCAGGACAAGCCCATAAGCAAGGTTTTCATCGAGACCAGTTCCTGCTTGTATTAAGTCACCTAAGACAACTCGTTCTTTTAATCCACGCAAAAAATCTGTTTTCCCTTCTAAAGAATCTCGACTTAAAACTCGTGTTGTTTCTTGAAAACTAGCTGCAGAGATAAAACTTTCTGAATCAAGAGAGGCTTGAGTAATTCCTAGAATAGCAGGCTCATATTCTGCTCGTCGACCTTGAGTTGAGAGATTTATAGATTCGATTCGCTGCAAATTTATATATTCACCTGGGAGTAATCCAGTATTTCCACCATGGACTATCTTTCCTTTAGATGTCATCTGACGAACAATAATTTCAATGTGTTTGTCTGAAATCAGCACACCTTGAGACAAGTAAACTTTTTGAATCCCCTCTACTACAAATTCTTGAACCTCAGCAACGCTTTCTCGAGATGCCAAAGGCAATGACAGATAGGATCTAAAACGATGAAAAGCTTGCCGAAGTTTTAAGCCAAGACTTTGAGAGAGCGGCTCACCATCTTTTGTAACAGGTGCTTCGAAAAATTGCTCGATTTTTGGGATACCTTGAACAATGTCACCAGTAATTAGTTTTTGATAAGTCAGAGTTAGGAGTGGAGAATTTATTGCAACAAATTGACCATGGAAAACATGACTTAAACCGCCAGAATAAAAGAGTACTGCTTGCCCTTTTCGCAAACAAACTTTTCCTTTCTCCATGGCAATGACTTGTCCAGCTTGAGAGGTAGAGAGATTTGTAGCTATTTCATCACCATAGTGAAGTAATTGACCTATGGAAACTATTGGATTTTTTTCTTGGGTGGAAAAAACAAATTGGTCCCCCCTTCTGAGAAGGGGTTGCTCCCAAGTTCCTTTTCCTATTCTTTCCAGAGTTCCCAAGTCTTTCCAAACTGGGGATGGAATTTCACCCTCAGTTTTAGAAAAAAGATATTGGAAATTAGAAACTGCTGTTTCCTTACTCTCTTTGTCCATAAAAAGCTGTGTTCCAACGCCTTTTGTTTTCAATGTTCCTAACAATGGTTTGTCCGAATACTTCAAAACCACATCTCTTTTTCCATGAGCTTTGGTAGCAAAGGAGATAATCATTGTTGCAAATGGAAAACCTATTTTGAACTCCGTGTTGATACATGGCTTAAAAGCAGGAGGCAGCTTTCTGGTGGATTGATCCCAAGAGATAATGAATCGAATGAGGCTTAATGGGGTATAAAATTGAAAGATCGATCCGTTTCTAAAAGGAAAGCTACACGTTGAAAACCGTTTTTTTATAGGAGCACCATCAATTTTTCTTTTAAAGGAGTAAGAATTCTGCTTTAAAACAGGAGAAATCATGTTTGGAGAATACCCTTTTAAAGGGAACCCATTCTTTATTGAAGATATCTGCCCATTGACAATGTTTTCTCCATCTAGGCCGAACCCAGTAGGGGTTCGAAGGCCACCCCCTCGTTGGCCGGGGGTGGCCTTCGAACCCCCGCCCATCGAAGGGGTTGTCCTCTGGATGCCCCTTACTCCTGGATCCCTCGTTTGGGGGTTCGAAGGCCACCCGTGCGCAAGCTCCCCCTTGATACCCCCTTTGGGGATCAGGAGAGCTTGCGCACGACTAACGAGGGGGTCAAGGGTAGGGATTAGGGTATGGCCATTATTTGAAGGAATTGGATGACTCTTTCTTCCCACCTCTTTAGAAGTTAGACCTAATTCTATGGAGGTAGAGGTAGCCTTCAAATCCCTATTCAAAGAGGGGAAAACCCCTGTAGGTTTAAGTCTTTGAGAAAGGGTTTTCCATTTCCCCAGCTTCTTAGTTTTTTTGAGATTAAAAGCTGTAAAAGTTGTCCTTTGCAAACCCATAGATTTGCTAGGTTTTATGTTGTAATGTGCATCAGGAAGACTTGCATGCAATAACGAATATTTTTCAATTCTTAGGCTTTTTGATAAACAACTCTTTTCTAAAGTATTCACAAATGTTTTCTTCTCGTTCCTAAACTGATCAGTTAGCGATTTGCAAACGGAGTTTTTAAAATTCTTTTTAGCGTTTCGATTAGAGATAGGTTGCTTTGTTTGAACAGAGTTCCACACCCTGCAATGGGAGTCATAGTTGATGGGGCGAAAACGGGAGTTTCCGGTTTGTTCAGTAGAATCAACAACAGGTTGTGAAAGAGAATTACTATGAGCATCTAAAACAAGCAAGGCTAATCTGCTCTGCTTTGATTCAACCAACTGGCTACTCTTCATTTCATTTTTTCGAGAGGATCTTTGCATTTCATTTGATAGAAAGGCTGGAGCACTTCTTTGGGAAGAGAGCCAGAAATGATTCTGTTTCTTTTCAGCTTTTACCATTTTGCAAAACCTCTTCCGTGTGTCTTTTGTGCTTAAAACAGGAATTGTTTCAATCCTTTGAACTAAAAGGAAAAATGGATTGGAAACCTTTTGATTCTCTTTTAGCAACGTACTTTCAAATGGCTTTGAGTAAATGGTTTCATTGAGCACAGAGTTTCGAGCTTTTAAATTGGACAACGGTTGTATGGAAATTCTTCCCTTTTGAAGTTTACTTAGAAAATTGCTTTTTAAAAGGTTTTTCCACAGGGAGGATTTCAAGGCTCTTTTTTCCCAAGTAGAAAATCCTATTACAACATTGCTATTCGTCGTCTTTGCTTGGGAGATTCGTCTAAAAAACTCTTCGTTGATGCGTTCTGGAGAGTAAGTTTCCAAGGTAACCCCATCCTTGATCTTGCTGGACACATACCCCCTTTGTAAATTCGCAGCGGATCCGTGACCACTCCTTAGCTGTGCAGGAGCTCCTCCATTGGAGGCAAAGCTTTCTAGAGGGTTGTCTTTTAGACCAGGTAAAGGGTTACGACTTCTAATTCCTTCAAAATCCTGCTCCGTCTTATCCTTGCCATTTTTGGATACTCCTCCCTTTAAAAAGCTTAAACGTTGTTCAAAAACTAAAACCTTTAGGCCAAGTAAAACTCTTATCTGGGACAGTTTTCTTTTTCTTCCTTTGTCTTTCTTTTTAAAAGAGAGGTCTCTTCCTATTCCTTGGGCCGATATGCCATGAATCAGTTCAGGACTCTTTACAGGAGCAAGGGTCGTCATAGAGCCTAAATGAATGTGAGAGTTCCCCAAAGGGGATTGGTACCAAGACAAAACCCTAGGCAAACATTCAATCTCTACGTTCCATGGGTCAAAGCTGCTTTTCTCAATCCCTTCCCAATGCCCATTGCCAAGAGTTCTATAAGATCTATGAAGCTTTACAGCTCTATATGGCTCCTTAGGAAGATACAACCACCCTGGTTTTATTGACAGATTGAGAGGAGTTTTTCTCCTATATTTACCGTAAAAATTCTGGATTTTTTCCCCTTTGTTTTTGGAAAAGGTTCTTGATCCCCTTGCAGACTTAAAGGCTAAGGTGGGCAGGCCCTCATTAGCCTTACCCCGACCCCGTAAGCTTGCAACTGGGGTATCAAGGTGATAACCGATACCCTTCGGCTCGCCGAAGGGTAAAGCTGTGTTCTTGTTACCATTTGATTTTTTTATTGATTGCAAAGCGGGAATTCCCGTTTCTTTACTCACTCTTATCCAAGGTTCAAAAACTAATGGTCTCTGGCTATGAGATCGTTTCTTGGGTCTAGGAGCTTCTAACCATTTCTTTTTTTTGCGCTCTAAAAATCTCTCTTTTTCAAAGGGATTGCTTGGATGTAAATCGAGTTTAAAACGTGGGTTTTTCGAAAAAAGATTTATCCAAAAACGAATTTTTTGCAAAACATCCTTATTCTTTTGGTTTGTCAGCTTTGAGGTCAAAAGATCTGGAATCTTTACTGATGGCTCCTCAATAAGGTTCCCAAAGTTGAAAGTAGATTGGGAAAGATCTTTAAAAAGAACAGTTTGCAAAGGATTTCTTTTCCAGCGCTTTGTGCGACCAATTTCGACATCTGTGAGATACCCCCTTTGGGGGTCAGGGTAGCAGATGGAAGAATAGAAAGAAGAGCTTTTTCTTAGAATCTTTTTCAAAATTGTAAAAGCAGGAACAAAAAAATTCCTAGATAAGGTACCAATGTTAGAATCTGTTTTCCCTGAAAAAAAGATCTTTTTTCCTAACTCCGGTAGATTTCTACTGCTTGTTTTTAACAGATTAAATCTTTGGGAGTGAGCTCCTCGAATAGTTTGCTGCAAACCGGTGGCTAAGGAAGGCGGCAGGGTTAACTGGCTACCAATCTGAAGACTGTCACTTGGTCGGCTGGGCGTTGAAAAGCTACCCGTACTTCCTTTAGGAGATAAACCCAGCAAGGGGGTTCCAAAGACATTTGGACCTCCCTTAGGATATAAGGTTAACGAGGGGTTAGTTTTGCAACTCCTTCTTTGACGTGATCTCCCGAGGTTGTCACGGTTTTGCTTCGGAGCCATGGAAGCCCCTTGAACAAGATGGCTCTTTAAGGTTTTCCAATAGGTTAAAGGAAAACTAGGAGCATTTATGAGGCTTAAAAGGAGTCGTTGAAACAAGAAATCTTTCCGTATGATCTCTTTTTTGAGCTTTTTTTCCCAAACTACCCAACCAGATCTTGGTGAATTTTCTCTCTTTTGCAAACCCTGTAAATTCCATTGAATCCCAATAGTAAGCCCTTTGTAAATCCATCTTCTTTTGGTACTTGTCGTTCCTGGTATAAGGTTAACTTTTGTTGTAAATCCCTTCGAGGACTTGCTTCTATAAAAAGGGCTTTTAGAGTCTTTTAAAAATTGGGTGTGGTGCGAACTCTTGCGTCTTGTGACAGTAGAAAGTCTCCAAGGGAAAGGGAGCAAGGACTTCTTACTGAATAAGGAATCAGCCGATTTGGAGAATAAAAAGTTTCCCCCTTTAAAATCCATGGAATGTGAATATCGATTCTCTAACCAAGCTTTTCCACCCGAATCAATAGCATAGATTTTCAAAAACCATATAAAAAAGAGATTTTCCCTTTTGGCTCCCTCAAGAGCCTTATCCACAATGGGCAAAGCCCTCCTGCCAAAGGGTATCCCTTCCAAGGCCACCCCTACCCCCTCGTTGGCCTTACCCCCTAACGGGGGTAAAGGTGGCCAGGTCACGTCCCCCTTGTTCTGCATAGGTAACTTTCCAACTTTCCCATTCACCTTGTTACCCTTTTCCTGTAAGACAGTGGGCTGAAATCTTTCTTTTCTTGTTAAGAAACCTCCACTTCTGAACTCATTCTTCTGAAACTGGTAGGAATTGAAAGAATTTTTTGGGAAAAATATTTTATCCACTTTTTTGAAATCCGGAGAAAACAAAAAATAAAAAGAACCAAATCTTCCAAAGTGACGAACAGCCTTTATTTTGAGATTAAGAGATAGAAACCTCTTGTTTCTAACCTGCACGCTCTTCCAAGCCTTAGACTCTCCTCCCTCTTTTGAGGGTCTGTCTAACCAGCTAGGGTTTGTCCCCCTCGCGGGCCTAACCCACAAGGGGTACGGGTGGCCATCGAACCCGTTGATACCCACAAAGAGGGTTCGAAGGCCACCTGTACCCCCCTCAGAGGGTAAGGCCAACCAAGGGGTGAGGGTATCGGCACCTTTACCCTCGTTAGGGGGTAAGGTCAAGGAGGGGGTTCCCCAATTGGATGTGAATTGAAAAGATTCTCTTTTCCAGTTAGGCTTGAAATGAGCTCGCCCAATAAGCGAAGTGTTATTGACTAAATGTGACCCTTTTCTATAAAGCGGTAGGAGAAAAGAGGTTTGGCAATGTTGACCTGATAAAATCCAAATAGAGCCTAAATCACGAGAAGACCAAACAGGTTGCACCTCCTTAGGTTGCCCCTCCTTGTCAATCATTTGTCCCACTACCATTTGACTAAAAAAGACCTGACCCTCGATTTCTGAAAAGACAATCTTTTTTGCCTCCGTTCGCTCGTTTGTTTGGTTTTGAACAGAAGATGACTCAGCTAACAGGTAATCCTTTGTCACATTTTCACCTTGACGAACAAAGAGAATAGTTGATCTATCTAGTTCAAAGGTAGTTACCTGCAACAACTCGTCCCTTCTCGCTCTAGCAATGTCAATGCCATAACTTTTAGCCCTCGACGACCCAGAACCAACAGCAAAGGGAGAGGATTCTGTTTTTCCATTGGCATAATTTGTGCATATCATTTGACCAGCACTTCGTGTTAAAAAACCTATTTTTCCATGTGGAGTTCGCATTAAAACACCTTGAAATGGCTCCATAAAAGAAACTTCACAGGCAAAAGGTGCCCGAATCTCATCTAAAACATCGCCTGAAAAAACACCTCCTGTATGAAATGTTCTCATAGTGAGCTGTGTGCCAGGTTCACCAATGGATTGAGCAGCAACAATTCCCACTGCTTCTCCTAACGTAACTAATCGACCTTCCGAAAGACTCCAGCCATAGCACATTTGACAAATACCATTCTGTGCTGAACAAGTAAGTGGGGATCGAACGAGGACTCTTTTATGATAATATGCAATTCTTGTTGCTAAAGAAGGTGAAATCTCTTGATTGCGGAAACCTAGAACGTGAAATCTTTCGTCCTCTAATCTACCATCTCCCTGTTTTGATCCAAAGATCCCTTTAACCACGGTGTCAGGGGAGCTTGTGCTCGAACTCATGACGCTTGAGGCAATATAAAGTGGCCTGCCAAAATCGTTCTTGGGCTCAAGATTTTCTTTCCCAGCCCATACCTTGTTGGCCTTACTCCCTAAGCTTGCGCTTACCTCTGAAGAGGGAGCTTGCGCGAACCCCTTGTGGGTTAGGGGTACAGGTGGCCTTGGAAACCCCGAAGGTGGCACCCAGGGGTTCGATGGCGACCCAGACCCCCTCGTTGGCCTTACCCGTACCCCCTCCGGGGGTTCAGCTTGCGCACGGGGGTAAAGGTGGCCATCGAACCCCTTGTGGGTTAGGCCCGCGAGAGGGCCGCCCTGAGTCAGGGATTCCTCTGGAGATTCGTAAACTTCTGTTTCCGCACCAGCTATGAGAACATCCGTGCACAAAACACGACCTATTAACCGATCTTTTAAGGAGAGAAGCACCTTTCCAGAATCTTTGATGTCTTTTAAAAGAATCCCCCTTTTTGTAGCACAAGTAGGGATCCTTACAACAACATGCTGAGAAACATCTACTAGTCTTCGAGTAAGATAGCCCGCATCCGCAGTGCGAAGTGCAGTGTCTACAAGACCTTTTCGAGCCCCATAGCAGGAGATCATGTATTCTGTTACGGTTAATCCCTCTTTAAAATTGCTTTTAATTGGAAAACCGATGATTTGACCTTGCGGGTCAGCCATTAGACCTCTCATGCCTACTAATTGTCGAACTTGTGAAATATTTCCCCGTGCACCAGAAAAAGCCATCATATACACAGGGTTTAGAATATCAGTTGCTTGGAAATGATTTATAACTTCTCGTTTTAAAATTTCACTGGCTCGATGCCATGTGTCCACAAGCTGTTGAGTAGTCTCCACTGAAGTAATTGTGCCCCGAAGAAACTCTTGCTGCGTTGCTTCTACTAGACTTCCTGCTTCGGAGACAATCCAATCTTTTCGAGGAGGTATTTTCAAATCATCAATGCTAAGAGAAAGGCCAGCTTTGGTTGCATATTGAAATCCTAAATCTTTTAATTTTTCAACAACATCTAGGGTTGTATCCTCGTCACTATTGTTTAAAAGCCAAAGAATGAGAGCTTTTAAGCGGTTTTTATCAAAACATCGATTGAAAAAATACATTGTATTTGTTATAGGCTTTTACTTTGACGCAATGTTCTTTCTTTATTTGTTCCATTTCAAAAGATTCAAACATTACGAAAGACTTTTGGGAATAGTTTTTCTAGCACAATCTAACACCTATTTTTAAAAAAAGATACCCTTCCCATCTCTAAGGAAGGGGTTCGCTGGACACCTGTACCCCTTACCTCTGAAGAGGGAGCTTGCGCACGGGGTCAGGGGAGCTTGCGCTTGCCCCCGAAGGGGGCATCCCCTTGATACCACATAGTGGTCAGGGTTAGGCCGAACCTCTTTAGAGGTTAGAGGGGGTGCTTACCCTAGCCCGTTTAGCTCTGGCTTACCTCTACAGGGTACATCGTTGCTTTCCAGTTGCTAACCATCAATGAGCTATTGAGGAAAAAGTTCCAACTCTTTATTTTCGGTTTCCCGAATAAGCCCCTTTTTTTGTGTTTACTATCTCATTAACAAAAACTCGCCCAACAGTTGTTTGAACAAATCTTGCTATGCTATAATAAGCAGAATCCATATGCAGTTGATATTTTGTATATATTTTCTTACAAAACCCAGATGATTGTATTTGGTACTCAATTGGATCTTCTGCATCATTTCCGTTTTCACATTGGCCATCAATGCGAAGCCAAACTGTTTCATGGATTGTTAGACAACCTTTCTCATAAGCTTTTCCGATTTCCTCCATTCCACTAAAAAACTGCACTGGCTTTTTAACTTCTAAAATCCCATTGCTGAACAGTATACCCTCTCGTTGTCCGGGGGTGGCCTTCCAACCCCCTCTTACCTCTTGAGAGGTTAGGCCTAACCCACAAGGGGTTCGCGCAAGCTCCCCTGACACCTTTCGGAGGTATCTAGGGGTAAAGGTGGTCATCGAACTGCTTAACCTGCTCGGGGTTGCAAGACCACCTGTACCCCTAACCCACAAGGGGTTCGCGCAAGCTCCCTCTTCAGAGGTAAGCGCAAGCTGAACCCCCGGAGGGGGATGCTTCGCAAGGGTAAGGCCTGACCCTAGCGGGTTAGAAGGGCTGCCCACCTGAGCCCTTGTGCCTCTGAGTGGATAGGCAATGGTTTTCTGCGCGCGGATGGCTTGTGAATCCTTTTGGTTTGCTAGTGCTGACACTGACGAATCTGAAAGCAGCCCTTTAAGCCCTGTTGCACCATAATTAGTACCTGCCAGTCTCTTCATGGAGAGAGATTGGGTAAGATAATAACAACCTAATACCATGTCTTGACTTGGAATAAGAACTGGTTGTCCAGTAGCGGGAGAAAGGATATTGTTTCGAGACCAAAGCAACTTCCATGCTTCTGCTCGGGCTTGAACTGACAATGGCACATGCACAGCCATTTGATCTCCGTCAAAGTCCGCATTAAACGCAGTACAAACCAGTGGATGAAGAAGTATTGCCCTACCTTGCACAAGCTTTGGCTGAAATGCTTGGATTCCAAGCCGATGCAGTGTTGGAGCCCTGTTAAGTAAAATAGGATGCTGTCTCATCAATTGATGAAGAAGATCCCAAACTACTGGTTCCCCTTCCTGTATCATTTTCTTGGCAATTCCTATGCTATGGGCAAAGCCATGTGCCAGCAGTTTGCGTATGAGAAAGGGTTGAAACAATTCGATACCCATCTCTCGTGGCAAGCCACATTGGTGCAAAAGAAGCTTAGGTCCAACAACTATAACCGATCTTCCAGAATAGTCAACCCTTTTTCCTAAAAGGTTTTGCCGAAATCGACCTCTTTTCCCCTTTAAAATATCTGAAAGAGATTTGAAAGGTCTATCATTGGGAGCAACCATGGGTGGAGCACCTCCTTTCCCATTGTCTAAAAGAGCATCTACTGCTTCTTGGAGCAAGCCTTTGGCATAGGCTACACTCTCAACGGTGACTATGCCAAGTCGGCGAAACCGGCTGTTTCGAAAAAGAACCTTTTGATAAAGCTGATTTAGGTCTGAAACTACTAGAACATCGCCGTCAAGACGCAGTATTGGTCGCAAATCTGGAGGCAAAACCGGCAATGCAGACAAGGTCATCCATTCAGGCTTCTTTCGACTTTTAAAAAAGAGTTGTGCCAATCTCAGTCTTCTTGCTTGTCGAGCTCGTTTCTTCAGAAGTTTTCCCAAGCCATCTGTAGATTTCCCTTTGGAGAGGGTATCCCTAAATGGAAATTGATTCAGAGAATCAATTTCTAAAGACAATGATTCCATTTCCAATCGAAGGAATCGCGCAAGAGAACACATGTCAAACCTATTAATCATGCTTCGGATAGCTTCCCCACCAGTATAGGAAAGTATCTCTTGAACAGCCTCTTCTCCCGTCAAAAGATGAGTTCCCCGAATGCCATAAACAATTTCAAGTGGACATCTGCGCTGAACACCTTCATACATAGGTAAAACTCTATCTCCCGGCAGTGGTGAGGCTGTGATGTACTCTAGTAAATAGGCTCTTTCATCTAAATCACATGCAAAAGTTGATGAGAGAGGGAGAGTTTGTGGCTGCGAAAAGGTATTGAAAGAGTTTGCATATGGATAAGTAGAACCCCCTCGATGGCCGGGGGTGGCCTTCCAACCCCCTCTTACCTCTTGAGAGGTTAGGCCTAACCCACAAGGGGTACGGGTCGCCAGCAAACCCCAGCCCAATCTGTTTTCTATCTTTTTTTCCTCACTAAGTGAAGTTATGCCCCTCAAATCGTTTCCCTTTGAAAAGAAAAGATTTCTCGGCTTTGTTTTGTCAATCTTTCCTTTTTTTTGAATAGATAAGAAGTCCTCTGACCGAGGGGAAACTACCGTTTCCGCCCCATCTGATTGTCTGGTTAGACCTAACCTTCGACTCTTTTGGGAGAAGCTTATACGGGTAGTCTTCCAACCGGACTTACCTCTCAAGCGATGAGAGGGGGTTCGAAGGCCGCCTGTACCCCCGAGTAAGGCCCTCGAGGGGGTTATCCCCTTGATACCCCTTTCGGGGGTCAGGGTTAGGTCACCTACACCCTCTTTAGGGGGTAAGGCTATCGAGGGGGTTGTCCGCTGGATACCCTTTTTCCCTTGATACCCCCTTTGGGGGTTAAAGGGGGAAGGAGATTGAAAACGTGCTTTGAATGCAATTTCAACCCCTTGCGCTAGAGGACCAGGCTCTTTTCTCACAAAAGAACGGTATCTGCCCTCGCTCTCTTCTGCCATAGCAAGAGAAAAGCTTTGGTTCAAAGCTCTAGAGGCACTTTTAGAAAAACTTCCTGCAAATACCATGGAGCTAGCAATGGTTGAGTCATCAGGAAAGGAGGAAGGAGAAGAAATATGCTCTGGTACAAATGTAGTACAATAGGCAATAGCCTCTATAGATCGTCTCTTTCTTCCTAAAAGAGTGGCAATATAACTTGGTCTGCCACGCAAATACCAAACATGTGTTACTGGTGAAATTAACTTGATGTGGCCAAGCCTGTATCTTCGCACTCGAGATTCAATATGCTCAACATCGCAATCAGGACAAAAAGGAAGAGCCCTGCTTGTTCGCTTCTTTCCACACGCGCAAACAAAGTCCTTTATTGGTCCAAAAATTCTTTCACAGAAAAGACCATCTCGGATAGGTTTTAAGGTTTTATAATCTACAGTTTTGGAGGTTAGAACCTCTCCAGAAAGCGTTTTGTTTGGTAAACGCCTTTGTGCCCATTCTCTTATCTGGTAAGGAGATGCTAAGCCTATTTCCAAGGAATCAACTAAAACCCTTCTCTGTGAGGCTTTTAAAAATCTTTTTTGACGAAATGTCAAAATCTTTGTTTCGAAGGTCATATATCAACATCTTATGTTTTTTTAACACTAAAAGATTGTCCAAAATACTAGGAGAACTTTGCCCATGCGATCTGTTAGTAATAGCCCCGAACCTTTCAAGGACAACGGGACTTTCTCTTTAATCAATCCGGTTTATTGGAAAACTAAGGTTTCTACGGATTTCTCGGGTCTTAGTCTAATTAGGGGTTCGAAGGCCACCCATACCCCTAACCTCTTTAGAGGTTAGGGGTACAGGTGGCCTTCTAACCCCCAGCGGGTTAGAGGAGGTAAAGAGTAACGCCTCTAACGAGGGAAGAGGGGGTTCGAAGTGACGAAGCAAAGTGGGGATAAGGACACCCGTACCTCCTTTGGGGCATCGAGGGGGACAACACTTCTAAATTTCGCCATCAAATGGAAGGGAGAGACTGAAAAGTCTTATGGAATTTGGCTTATGTCAACTCTTTCGCGTCTCATAGGTGACCCTTTTAGGACAGAAACGCGTATGTCTAGACAGAGGGATTGCAATTCGCGCACTAAAACTTTAAATGCTTCTGGATTACCCAGTGGATTAGATCTTTTGCTTAATATACCCTTTAACACTTCTTGTCTTCCAAGGACATCGTCAGATTTGCTTGTTAGCATCTCTTGCAGTATGTAGGCGGCGCCGAACCCCTCTAAAGCCCAAACTTCCATTTCGCCAAGTCGTTGACCTCCATGCTTTGAACGACCTCCCAAGGGCTGCTTTGTTACTAAAGAATATGGACCTGTTGACCGGGCATGTATTTTCTCGTCAACTAAATGAACAAGTTTAATTATATAAGCTGTGCCGACAGTTACAAGTTGGTCAAACGGTTCACCAGTTCGACCATCGGTCAATCGAGTTTTGCCAGGTGAAAGGGGATGGAACAACCAATGCTGACCATTGCGCAAGCGGGCCTGATAAAGTTTTAAATAAACAAGGCTTCTGGATGCTTCTGCTCCATACATTTCATCAAAAGGGGGTATTCGATAGTGCTGGTTGAGTGAAACACCTGCTAATCCAAGAAGACATTCAAACACTTGCCCCACGTTCATTCGCGATGGAACACCCAGAGGATTAAGGATCATGTCCACAATGCTTCCATCAGGTAAATAGGGCATATCAATTCTTGGCAATAGAACTGAAACAATTCCTTTATTACCATGACGTCCAGCAACTTTGTCACCAACTTGAATCTTCCTTTTCTCAGCTATATAAACACGAACTCGTGTTGGCACTTTTTTCCATGAACTAACAGTAGCTAAATTGGCATTGTCTTTGTTCACTTTTTTTGGTGTTCCAACTGTTTTTCTTTGCAAAGATTCATCTCCTACATGGAATAGCCGGTGCAATGCTTTAGGTTTTTGCATTAGGTCCTTGTCTTTCAACTCTCCTGAATCTTTTGGTATAAGGCTTTCATCTTTTGATGTTGCGGAAACGGGAGTTTCTGAAAAAAAGAAAGATTTGAATTGCGCACCGGGAAGCAGCGTTGGATTCCTTTTTTTCAAAGAGCTAAAGAAAGAATTCCATTCATGAGCTCTCTGGCTCTCTGGTAAATCAAAGGAATAGAAAGGCATTAGGAGGCTCGCTCGTAAACGATTGTGGAGAGAGTGTTTCCAATCCATAACAAATTTTTTTATAACTTCTAATCCGGCCATTTTTCCCGGGCCCTTCTCGAAACTGCTCTTACCGTGCCGAAGCGAACTGATCACCTTAGTGAAAGCAAACCAATAAGAAAATTTTTTTACCTCGTCTTCCCCAATAGTGTCTTTATAAACGACTTGCTTCTTAATGAATCCCAACACATTCCAGCTCTTGGAACCCTTCCATAGGAAAAACAAGAAGGGGTTCGAAGGCCACCCCCTCTTACCTCTTGAGAGGTTAGGCCTAACCCTGACCCCCAAAGGGGGTATCAAGGGGGAGCTTGCGCACGGGTGGCCTTCGAACCCCCGGCCATCAAGGGGGTTTCTCATTGCATAAACATTTAAATTGCTCATGGACTCTTTTTTACTAGGAACGAGAGGTTGGGTTATTTCGTCATTTTTTGAATTGATAGTCTTACTATTAAAAGCAACAAGTGGATAGATTGCCTTGATTTCCCACGTTGACGTTAAACTAAAAGGGAGAGCGGTTGCTGATGACAAAATGAAGGCGAAACGGGAGTAGGTTTGAGGAATAAAACCAATATTTGAAAAATGTAAAAAGAGAGGCACAAATCTTTTTTTACTTGTGGGTTTTTTCGCCATGGAACCGATATTTAAGTTAGGAGAGTTTATAACTCTGTCCTTGCTATGCATCAACTTCATGAGACCTTGTGCATTAACGCCAGCGTCGGATTTCATCTGGACGGGTGATTTGCCAACCTTTAACCCATTTTGGTTTTTGCTTTTATCAGCTCTTAAATTCTTGTCAGAACTCTTTTTTGACTCTTTAGATTTTCTTTTTTCATTGACCTCAAGAACTGGAAACGCCTCTGTTTCCCCAACAGAAACGGAAACTGCTTTCAAGGCGTTTGCCTTGGGTAATCTTTCTCCTTTTGGCTGCGGTGTCGAAGCGGATGAAGAAGGGGCGGAGGCACTTTCTAAAACTTCAACCCCGATAACTCGTCCATGAACTCCTTTTGGTACCCTCAAAGAAGTGTCTTTGGTTCGAGATGGTTTAAGCCGCGCCAAGTCAAAAGCAAGCTTCTGATGAGGTGACAAGGGTTTTGGTTTTATTGCTGTGGTTTTCGCTACTAAGATGTCACCTTGATTTACCCATGTTCCAACCTTAATCAAGCCATTTGCGTCCAAACTTTTTCTCTGTTTCTTCGTTATATGAGGAATTTCGAGACCAATTTCTTCTAAGCCTAAACGTGATTCTCGAATCTCCACCTCATGCTTTTCAATGTGAACAGATGTATAAAGATCTTCTTTGGCAAGTCTTTCACTTGCAACAACAGCGTCTTCAAAATTGTAGCCTTCCCAAGGTATATAGGCGATTAGTATGTTTTTTCCCAGCGCTAACTCCCCCTTTGAGCTTGCTGAACAATCAGCGAGCAAATCTCCTTTTTGAACCCAATCACCTTCTCTAACTGCTGGCCTATGACTGAGGCAGGTTTCTTGGTTTGATCTTTGAAATGCAAAAAGAGAATAAGCTTTTGTAAAAGGGAACTTGGAATAGATTCTCTTTGGGCCAGGTTGCTCACCCCCTCGATGGCCAGGGGTGCCCAGCGAACCCCCTCTTACCTCTTTAGAGGTTAGGCCTAACCCACAAGGGGGAGCTTGCGCACGGGTGGCCTTCGAACCCCTCGGCTCACTGAAATGTAAGGCTTTGCCTAGCAACGACACCGAAGAATTATGGTCATGGCCTACCCAAGAGGTCGTGAGGTCGCTTGCTAGCCTAGCTTTTCGCAGTCCACAAAGAGGAATGGAGAGCAAAGGCAACGGGAGTGTAACAGGTGATAAAAAGGGATTCCATTTTTGACGAGGAAGACTCACAACGGAATGTAAGCTCAAGGGAAAAGAGTCCAATCTGTGCAAAAGAATCTTTTGACTACTGGAATAAATGACCAAGCCAACACTTTCCGATTCAAGGGTTTGGCCTGATTCAGCAACAACTAAAGACTCTAATCCTGTTCCAACTATTGGTCGTTCCGGTCTTAGCAAAGGAACAGCTTGCCTCTGCATGTTTGAGCCCATAAGAGCTCGATTGGCATCATCATGTTCCAAGAAGGGGATCAAGGATGTTGCGATGGATATCATTTGAAGAGGAGAAAGTGCAATACAATTTATTTTCTCACGATTTACCCTTTTAAATGGGTCTTCAAATGTTCCTGCAATTCGTGCCGGCAAAGAGAATGGTGGAAGAAAACGAGAAGCCGAGAGATTTAGATCACCGGGTGCAATAGCCGTTCCAAGGGTTTGCTCAGAGTCTGCGGATAGAAAAAAAGGAGTTGGATGAATGCACCCTCGTTGCACTTGACCTTTGAAAACTTTGTAATATGGTGTTTCTAAGAACCCTGTGGGAGTCGCTTTGGCAAACACCGTCAATGAATTCACAAGGCCGGCATTTTTGCCTTCTGGCGTTTCGATTGGGCAAATCCGCCCATAGTGCGTTGAGTGAATACCTCTTATAGCCATTCCTGCTGTGTCACGGCTTATGCCACCAGGTCCAAGAGAGCTTAGCCTTCTTTTGTGTGTCACTTCTGCTAAAGGATTGGTCTGATCCATGTATTGTGATAAGGGGTTGGAACCAAAAAACTCCCGCAGAGCACCATTCAGAGCTTTTGTAGTTATTACAGATCTAAGGATTTTAAATAGATGAGAGCTTGTTACATCTGATGCTGAATTCTGCTTGTTCTTTGTTTTCCTGCCTGCGTTTTCAAGAAGGGGAAGCTTTCCATTAAGAGTTCTTTGATCACCGCCTAACCCTGCCACTGGAATCCCCTCCTTGGATGGGGGTTCGATGGCCACCCGTACCCCTTTACGCCTAACCTCTAAAGAGGTAAGAGGGGATTCGAAGGCCACCCGTGCGCAAGCTCCCCCTTGATACCCCCTTTGGGGGTCAGGGTTAGGCCTAACCTCTAAAGAGGTAAGAGGGGGTGGCCTTCGAATCCCTAAGTTTTGAATTTTTTGCGCAATAGGACCACTTGTTTTTTCGTTTTTAGCCAGTGAAAGACTTTTAGCAGATCTTTTGGAAGCTTTTGTTGATTTATGACTCACTACCTTCTCCTGCAAGGGGTATACCCATGGCACTGACCGAAGGGTTTCTAGCGCTGGCTTGAGTCGGCTTAAAATAAAACGTTCTAATCTATAAAAGCCAGTCTCTAATTGACCTTGTAGTAACTCACCAGAGGCTCGCACACGACGATTCTTAAGATTATCAATGTCATCTGGCAAGATTTGATTTCTTTCAATTTTTTTCAGATAGTAGCAAGCAAATTCTATGTCTTTGGAGCTGAGTTGGCGGCTAGATGTAGAGCTCTTAAGCTTGCTATTTATGCGGTCACGACCAAGTTTCCCAAGATCATAGGTTCGAGGGTTTTTAAATTTTTGAAAAACAAATTGAAACCCTCCATTTGCTGCTTGCTCTTCATTCTTTCCATTTTCAACATGTTGAGAGGTCGTTGACTCGACTTTTGATCCATTCTCTTGCACTTCATCAAAAAGATCAGAAAATCTGCTGCTATCATAGCTGTTGTTAATGGATGTTTGCAATCCTTTTGGCAAACACCATGAACCAGAAAAAGGGGAAACAGTCTTCGTCAGGTCATTTTTTTGAAGTTGAGCCGAATTAGAAAATTCTTTTTTTTCTCGCAAGCTGTCCACTCTTTCTTGCCTATAAAACTCTTTAACACTTTGGCTTTTCCCATTTTCTTGCCAAGGATAAGTTTTCACATGCAACCTTTCTTTTCCAGGTTCTGAAAAGGATATCTTATTCTGTAAAGCAGGTGGATAAACTGATCGAAGACTGAATCTTTCACCATTTCCACTATTTAAAAAAACTCTTTTTGATGGCATTAAAAGCTTTTCAACGAAGCCTTTGTTATGCAAGTTTAATGGATTATGAAACAGGGTTTTAATTACTTTATTCATGGAGAGAGGATTTCCATGTGCTTCTTCGCCTATTTTGTAAGCTGTTGCCGACCTTTGAAAAGACTGGGAAACTGATGTTTCTCCAGCAGTTAACCCAGTTAACCACAATCTTTCAAAAGATTTGAGTCCTTCTTGGAAAACGTCTAAAGGAATTCTTGGAGTTCTCTTCAAACGGACCCACAAATCTCTGTTCTTATCACTTTGAATTCGAAGCCATGCACCACGTCTGGATATAAAATCTATATAACAGGTTCGTTTCTTTTGAATTCCTACACCACGGAATCTTTCATGGAAATAAACTCCTGGGCATCGAATCATTTGACTAACTATTACTCGTGGAGAACCGTTTATCACAAAATGGCCTCGTTTTGTCATAAGTGGTATATTACCTACAAGGACCCAGCATTTTAAACTCCAGATCTTAACGGTTTTGTCTTCATTGGAATTTTTACCAAAAGCTTGTAGCAACAGAGCGGATTGGCTTTTAAGCATGCTGCCTGGACTAAGGGCCAGAGCTGGCACCCCCCCGCTGAACTTCCCCCTTAAAGAGGATCCAGGTGGCCTTGCAACCCGTACCCCCAAAGGGGGTTTAGCTTGCGCACGGAGTGTGAAAGGGTTGGAAGGTCTAACCTCCTCGTTCGCCTTACCCCCTCTTACCTCTTTAGAGGTTAGGCCTAACCCACAAGGGGGAGCTTGCGCACGGGTGGCCTTCAAACCCCGTGCGCGAGCTCCCTCTTCAGAGGTAAGCGCAAGCTGAACCCCCGGAGGGGGTACGGGTACAGGTGGCCTTCGAACCCCTTTAATGGGTAAGTGCGAAGCAAGGTCTAACCTCCAATGAGGTGAGCGGGGTGACAGGTCTCTTTGGGACCCCTCGTTCTCCTTATTCTTACTTCGCTTCTCTTTACCAAGTTGTTTGTCTTTGTTAGAAAAGCTCTGGTTTGTCATTTCAAATGCTTCCAGAGGAAGCGCCAATTTGCTGCAACAAATGCGTGCTGGAACATAAAACTTTGCTGAGTAGGTTTTTCCTTGCAAAATTGCTTCACGGAGGGTAAAAGGTGGGGGCGTAAACTGATAATCTTTTGGATAAAAAACAACAGAGATTTCCCCAGTGTTTAATGTTACAGGGTTTATCTTGGAAAACTCTTCTAGAAGACCCTTTTCTAGAAAGTCATAGAAACTTTTTCGTTGGAGTTCAATTAAGTCTGGAAGAAGATATGCCGTTCTCTCACTTGTAACTCTATGAAAAGGGGATGAATAGGTTTTTTTAGTCATTTTATCCACAATCTTTTTCTTATTTCCTGTTGGACTAAATGCTTTTAACAAAGTTTGTTTTTAATAAAAGCGACCGAGTCTATTTCTAGTTGTACCAAAGGAGAAGTGTTTTTTCCTCTTATAACCAGATAATCAGAAAAAGCTAGATTTTTTTCTATCTTTGGCAGCCGGTCTTCCCCTCTAATGCTCTCTACCTCTCTACTTCTCTACCCCGCTTTCCTCTTTAAGAAATTAAGAATGATTTGTCACAAATTTTTTTTGAATATTTGCTTCCCTGTTGATTTACTGAATTCTTTTAGGTACACTTCTAGTAAAAGTATAAAAATGAATTTAATTTTAATCTCCTTCTAGTTTAAGAAAATGTTTTCTTAAATCCTCATTGTGTAACTTTACTTCCCCTTACCTTTTAAAGAGGGAGGAACTATTGCACAGCTTAGAAGTGGTACCTTAGTTCCTAACCCACTAGTAGTATGAGTAGATTTCGAACCCTAGGCTGATCGAAGACCTCTTGCAGGTACATTGAAAAGGATAGAAACAGGACAATTTTATTAGAAGTGTTACTAATTCGGAAGAGGGGCAAAAACCTATTAAAAGATCCTTTTAACAATGTTTATTTACATGGCGGCATAGCCAAGTGGTAAGGCAGAGGATTGCAAATCTTTTATTCCCCAGTTCGAATCTGGGTGCCGCCTTTTACAACCCTTAAAAGAAAGGCAATACGCCCTAAAAAGGTAAGGCTTCTCTAAAAGAGAAGGACCTCTTTTAGAGGCTAAGAGTTATAGAAGCAAGCTTAAGATTTTAAAATCTTCAAACGGATTCTTTAGTTCTCATGTGTTTTAATAAATCTTTTAAGGCTTCGATCCATTTTAAAGATTAGGAGATTTTTGTAGTTTTCGCAGAGAATCCTTATTATTTTTGTAGTTAGTTTTAAAAAATTGGGGAAAATATTTCACTAGTAAAAAATTCTTTGAAATTTTTAAAGATGGAGCTTGCGCACGGGTGGATTCAATACCTTCCCGAGCCAAATCACTTGAAGTTAAATGAGTGTTAAGTATCCTAAGTTACTTAAAATGGTATCGTTGGCTTATGACTCCCATAGTTGTTATTCACATCTTTCCGTTTTATTTATATCTTAAGAGTGCAACTTGGCAAGATGGGGTAAACTTTTTACCTTCTGTAAGGTAGTGATCATCGCACGTTGGATTGAGCTGTGTGATGTTATGTGTTGACTTTAAGGTGGTAGACTATATATAAATACCTATGTTTACTAAACCCTTTTGTAACCACACAACAAGTATTGTCATTATTATTGTACTAGGGCAAAAAGTAACAAAAAATAGGTAGTGCACAAAACAAATTCTCCTTTGAGCAGTGAAGGAGAAGAAAGTGATTTTAACTCTGCAACTTTGGTGGCTCAGTTCGCCCACAACAACTAACTTTTCAACCTCACGCGACTAGGTTTCAGTAATTACCTTGGCTCCTCTTTACTGGGTCAATACTGCTTCCACTCCTCAGGGTACGAAATGAGCGAAATCTTTTGCAATGCATAGGTTTTTCTTAAGCTCATACCAATTGACCTACCCATCTTTTTAAATGCTGCCACTATAGAGTTCTCACATGGTTTAAAAGATTAAGTTTTCAAAGTTATGAGCTTGTTTTATATTGTATTAAAAAATAGAAAAGAGATCAAATAAAACCTTTTTAAAAAAGAAAAGAGATCTTGTCTAGCATATATCTATATATTATCTTTTGGTTGGGATGCTTTTATAGAATTAGATTCGATATTAGAGAAATCCTATGAAAGCTCTCTGCTCTACCTTGGGAAACCCAAGGCAGGCAAGCAGAGAAAAGAGTTAAGGAATTAACCGTTGATTGAAGGAGCTTCTACTGACGCAAGGTCAAGTGGGAAGTTGTGAGCGTTACGCTCGTGCATAACTTCCATACCAAGGTTAGCACGGTTAATGATATCACCCCAAGTGTTGATAACACGACCTTGTGAATCAACTACTGATTGGTTGAAGTTGAAACCGTTAAGGTTGAAAGCCATAGTAGAAATACCAAGAGCAGTAAACCAAATACCGATAACTGGCCAAGCAGCTAAGAAGAAGTGAAGAGAACGAGAGTTGTTGAAAGAAGCGTATTGGAAGATTAGACGACCAAAGTAACCATGAGCAGCTACGATGTTGTATGTTTCTTCTTCTTGTCCGAACTTATAACCAGCGTTAGCAGATTCGTTTTCAGTTGTTTCACGGATTAGAGATGAAGTTACTAGTGAACCGTGCATAGCAGAGAAAAGTGAACCACCGAATACACCAGCAACACCAAGCATGTGGAATGGGTGCATAAGGATGTTGTGCTCAGCTTGGAATACGATCATGAAGTTGAAAGTACCAGAGATACCAAGAGGCATACCATCTGAGAAAGAACCTTGTCCAATAGGGTAGATGATGAATACAGCAGTAGCAGCTGCAACTGGTGCAGAGTAAGCTACAGCGATCCAAGGACGCATACCTAGACGGAATGAAAGTTCCCACTCACGACCCATGTATGAACAAACACCTAGGAAGAAGTGACAAACGATAAGTTGGTAAGGACCACCATTGTAAAGCCACTCATCAAGAGAAGCTGCTTCCCAGATTGGGTAGAAGTGTAGACCAATTGCGTTAGAAGTTGGAACAACAGCACCAGAAATGATGTTGTTTCCGTAAAGAAGAGATCCAGAAACTGGCTCACGGATACCATCGATGTCCACAGGAGGAGCAGCGATGAAAGCGATGATGAAAACAGAAGTTGCAGTTAAAAGAGTAGGGATCATAAGAACACCAAACCAACCGATGTATAAACGGTTTTCAGTGCTTGTAACCCATTCACAGAAGCGTGCCCATAGGCTAGCGCTTTCACGTCTTTCTAAAATAGCTGTCATAGCGAAAATTGAAACAGAAAACTCCTTAAAGATAAAATCGAAACTAGAGAGTATCGATAAAACTTTATGGTTCCACAAAGTTTTGTAAAAAAACTAAAATGTTTTTTACCTTTGATACATAGTAAAATACCTATGCAGCCTAAAAAAACATTTTTTAAATTAGTTAACTCGTGATATAAAAAAAAAAAAAATCACACACATACACAGAGAATTTGGATTCCTTTGAAATAGATCAACCATAAAACAATTTTGTTGCGTGTCAAAGTAAACATTCTCTTGTAAGCACTAAGCTTGCCTTTCCCTTAAGGTTTTTAAAAAGTAGAGGAATCTTCTGAAAGAAAAACTGGGGCGGAAGGATTCGAACCTCCGAATGGCGGGACCAAAACCCGCTGCCTTACCACTTGGCGACGCCCCATTAAAAACGTTATATATGCATAACTAGTATTACTATTAGAGTATAATAACAGTATTGACATTATTGTCAATCTGTTTGCAATTAATAGTGATTAGGAAATCACCATTTGTTTTTACTTTTTTTGTAAAAAAAAACTTGAAAAAGAATTGCCTAAAAGCTACAATAACAGTGTTTCCACATTGCAGAAGAGCTACTTGCCAAAGTTAAAAAAGAAATGTAACAATCTTAAAAAGGGTTTTTCTTTACTAAAATTTTGAGACAAGGTTTTAAACAAGCTTTTCTGTTTGTTGCTAGCGATTCGAGTGTAAACAGCAAAAAAAGAGAATCATCTCTTTTCTATTTGTCAGCTATCCCCCTTTGTTAGGGGATATACAATTTTTTAAAAGTGGAGAATGCTATGGAAGTTAATATCTTAGGGCTAATGGCTACTGCTTTGTTTATAATTATTCCTACCTCTTTTCTTCTTATCCTTTATGTAAAAACTGCTAGCAATGCAGAAGCTTAGTTGTTAATTTTTCAATGCCAGGATCAAATAGGGGTTCGATGGGTACCCGTCCCCCTGGATACCCCCTTTGGGGGTGTCAGGGTTAGGCCTGACCCCTAACCTCTTCAGAGGTAAGCGCAAGCATGGCTACCGATTGCCCCCGAAGGGGGCATCCCCTGGATACCCCCTTTGGGGGTCAGGGTTAGGGTTAGAGGGGTTAAGGTCTTATCCTGATTACTATGTGGTATCAAGGGGGTAGAAATGGCCTTGGAACCCCCTCTTACCTCTTGAGAGGTTAGGCCTAACCCACAAGGGGATGCTTCGCAAGGGTGGCCTTCGAACCCCTAGCGGGTTAAGACTGCTGGGAGGTATAATGGGGGTCAAAGGAGATCATATTCGAGGGAAATTGATGCGATTGGTAAAGAGGACCCCATTCACAAGAGAGGAGTGATGTCTGAGTGGCCTAAAGAGCTCAATTGCTAATCGAGTGTACAGGTTAACTGTACCGAGGGTTCGAATCCCTCTCACTCCGATTTATAATTTTTACTTTTTCGAGTTAAAAGACTTTTAGAAAACCTAAAAAAAAAGCTCTAAAAAAAATTATGAAAAAGCGATTTAGTTTGAAAACCAATGTGTTTTTTTTACTAGTCGGAATCCTTTTGGGAGTTCGGGAAAGGAGTAACCTGTTGACTTGTTAGAGAAAGAAAAAGCTGAACGAACAATCTTCTTAAAGCTGTTAAAATGGAATTTTATGCCTAACATAACAGTTTCCTTATAACTTCGATAGTTCTTAGCCAGTAATAACAAGACCTTCAGTTTCTCTAGCCCCCTAAAAGGCTAAAAATCTACTTAGCCCGAAACTGTTCAGGCTAAGCCCACCCTATTTCAACCTAGAAAGTGCAAGGCCGAACCCTTCCTCTTAGGACAAAGTCCTGGACTCCCCTGTTGCCTCTTCTTATTTTTTAACTCTAGCACGGAAACTTCCCTTCCCCTTAAAAATTGCATTTAGAATCCTGATTTAAGCAAAAAAAGCTCCCAAGACAAGGAACAAAGAGTATAGCTCTCCTCTTTTTCGGAATATCTTTTCCCAATCTATTAACAAAGGTGTCTAAAAAGATTGAGTTGTATACAGAATTAAAGGGAAAAACGAAATTTTTGAGTTTTTCATATTTCTTTGTAACCAATGTAATAGATTTTGCTTTGTCTTTAGAATAGAGAGAGTTATATAGTGCTTGCCCAGAAAGTTCTCCATCATATTTTCTGGGATTAGAGCAAAAAGGTTTTCTTAAAAAAGCATCTATTTGTTTAAAAGTAATGTTTTTAACATGCAATTCTTCAAAAATTTTCTTGAGTAGTCTTCTTTTTATTGAAATGGGAATGGTTCTAAAAAAAGGAATAAAAGCCATTTTTTTTCCAAAAAAGGCCAAAAAATTCGGAATCATGGTGCAAACCCTAAAATTTGAATTGGAATTCTCCCCATCATAGCTTCTCCTTGTTTCTTTTATTAATGCAACAAAAACCCAACCTCCTCTTACCTCAAAAGAGGTTAGAGCACGGGCAGGCCTCAAACTCCCTCTCGACCCTTGCTCTCCAGAGAGAGACGGCAAACCCACTCCTCCTGTGCCGATTGTTTTCGAATAACCCCCATAGCCTTTCTCTTTAAGGATACTGTGAAAAGGTTTTCCAGGAAGAATGCTGGACCCCTGGTTCAGCACGGTAGAAAAAGGTTTTAAACGAGCTCCATATCTTCCAACCTGTGACGGATTAGAGTCGCAAAAAATAAGTTTTGACTCGAGAGAATTTCTTTTCAAAATGTTTTCTAGATTTAACTGAATGTTTTGTACATGGCAAAGAAATAAAATATTTGCAAATCTTTCAGTTATTTCTTCAAAATACAAATTCTCATAAATCATGATATCCCCAAATTGAGAAATGTTTTTTTCTAATCGCGGATTTATGACTGTTTTTAGAAGAGGCAAGATCTGTTTTCGAATGGAATTTCTTGCATAAGCAATGCATTGATTTGACCTATCTGAGTAAATTGGTAGATTCCACCCTTTGCAAAGCAAATTAGTCTCAAATCTAGTAATTCCTAACAAAGGGCGAACAAGAAACAATTCTGACTCTTTTCTTTTTAAAGGTATCCTTGTCGCGGCCTCTCCCTTTTCTGATTCTTTTCTTAATTGAATGCAAGGATTATTGCGGAACTCTAGGGTCCCCCTCTCGTTGGCCTTACTTGCTAAGAGGGTTAGACTTTGGAACCCCTTGATACACTTTAAATGGGTTAACGGAAGGCTACTCGCACCTCCTCTTACCTCGTTAGAGGTTAGGCCTAAGGGCCACAGTGGGCACCCCCTCGTTGGCCGTGCGCAAGCTCCCCTGATTCCCAAAGGGGGTATCAAGGGGGAGCTTGCGCACGGGTGGCCTTCCAACCCCCGAATGGGGTATTCAAGGGTACGGGTTGCCTTTAAACCCCTTAAGGCCAACGAAGGTGTGCCAACTCTATCAGGCAGGGGGTTCCAAAGCCACTCGTATCCATTGCCGGTTCGCCTAAACATGGGATAAAAGCACCCTTTTACCCCATTGATCGTTAAAATATATGATAACCGTTTTTCTTTGGCAAGCAGCGAGCTATCAATGCCTCTTCTCTTGTCAAATTTAAAAAAAACCTGGCATTTTTTGAAAAAGAAGCTTTTTTCTCTGTTTTTTAAGAAAATTGTATTTGTTTTTCTTTTCCAATGAAGTCCTAAGATTCCTTTTAAACTTGAACCCCGAAAGAGCTGAAAAATAAGCGTTTCAGCTCGATCACTTGCCGTATGGCCGGTGGCAACAAAAGGAAAAGAATAGAAGAAAGCTATTCTTCTATAAAGGGACTGTCTCCAGTTCCTAGAATTTCTTTCAGTAAAGAGCCAACATGGAGAGAGACAAAGGGAAAAACTCTGATCAAAGAGATAAGCTACTTTTAAAGAATGAGAAGATGCGAAGAAAGAATCTCTTTGCCAAAAGTGATTGCAAGAAACAATTGAAATATTCAATTGCCATTGGCAATTTAGGAGGAAAAGAAAAAAAAGACAAGATATTGAATCTTGGCCACTCGACATTGCAATTAACACTGAAGATTGGTTTTTAAAGAGATTGTGCTTTACAATCTCCAATTGGATTTTTTCCAATACACGTAAAGTTTGATAGAATTCGGTTTTCATTTCTAAGCGCAAGTTTGCCTGATCAACCCCTTTTCCTATGCCCCTTCAAAAGTCTTGTTCCTTGCTTGCCACCTCCTAAGCCCCTAACCCGCAAGGGGGAACTTGCGCACGGGTAAGGTGCTGCTTTAGAGGCTAGGGTAAGGGAGAGGGTAAGAGGGGGTTCGAAGGCCACCTCTACCCCCTTTAGGGGGTAAGGCCAACGAGGGGGTTGTAGAGGTTAGGCCTAGGGTATGGGTGGCCAGCGAACCCCTTAATACCCCCTTCAAGGGTCAAAGTAAGGCCACCTGTAACCGTTACCCCCTCTAACCTCTTTAGAGGTTAGGCCGAACCCACAAGTGGTACGGATGGCCTTCGAACCTTGACACTACAAAATTTGTACCAGTTACTAGTATGAGTTACTTTTAGGCTAACAAAATACCTCTCGTGAAGACCCCTGTTTTTAGGTCAGAGAGGGTATCGGTCAGAGAAAAGCAGATTGCCAGGTGAGTTAGGGGGACTTTGAGAAAATTTGGGAAGGGTTTAGGGGTTGTGCGCTAACGAAAGCTGGGGCAAGGGAACTGAAATGAAAAAGCATTTAAATTAAAACGTTTTAATCAACCTAAAAAAGTCAAAATCAAATATAATAAAATAGAAACCCATGTAAGAGAGTTTAGGAAAAGCTTTGTTTGTCCATAATTAGCGAAGAGCTTAGTAGAATGAAAAGTTTGTAAAATAATATTGTCAGTTGAAGTTTGTGGTACTATCAACAAAAGAAGAAACACAGTAATGAAGAATCGAATCATTTTTTGTTAATTTTTAAAATTGATATACTTTTTCTGGAGCCTCTTGCTAATTCTATTTCTTTTATGATAGTATTAAGAAAGGAAAACAAATCAATAAAAAAGTAGTCTCAAGCCCTCTCCTCTAAGGTTTTTTTTAGCATTTGATTCAGTTTTTAAGCCGGGATAGCTCAGTTGGTAGAGCAGAGGACTGAAAATCCTCGTGTCACCAGTTCAAGTCTGGTTCCTGGCATCTGTTTTTATACATTGACAAGGTTTGGAAAAGTGTCCCTTTTTTCGTTTTTAATTGCAATTTTATCTTTTCACTCCACCCGAGAGTTGAACGACTAACTCTCTCCACCTCCAGTACAATTTTTTTGATCCTTTTAAGCGTAACCTACTGGAGTGGATTAGGTCTAATCAATAAAAAGATAAGAGGGGGATGCTTCGCAAGGGTAAGGCCTGACCCCTAGCAGGTTAAAGGGGGTATGGGTGGCCTTCCAACCCCGGCCATCGAGGGGGTTGCCCCCTACCAAGGAATAGTCAGTCTCTCATTATCCTTTAAACTTCTTTTGGCTTCCCTTAAAAATGTAAAGCTTTTACTAGGTAAGCAATTGCAGCTTGTTATTTTTCGTTAACCCCAAAAATCATATCTTGTACTTTTTGAAACAAGCCTTTGTAAGGCGTTGCTAAATCAATGAAATAGTCTTGTCTGCCGACTAATCTTCGAGCTGCATTTTCAAAAGCTATTCCAGAAAGCGTTAATTTCTTTTTGAGAACTAAAGGTTCACCCCGATTGGTGCTAACAATGACATGAGTGTCTTCTGGGATAGCTCCTAATAATGGTATGCCAAGCATCTCTTGCACGTCTCGCACCGACATCATATCGTTTCTTTGAATCATATCTGGACGCACACGGTTTACTAAGAGTTTTACATTGTAAATGCCATTTGCCTCTAACAATCCTGCCACTCGATCCGCATCTCTTATCGCTGTAATCTCTGGTGTTGTAACTATTAACGCCTCTTCGGCAGGGGCTATAGCATGAACAAACCCAACATCGATTCCAGCTGGGCAATCAATAAGAACATAATGATACCCAAGGGTAGCAATGGATCCAATCAGATTTTCCATGTTTTTCTTGGTTACATTATATCTTTGTCTATTTTTTGATATGGAGAGCAATGAAAGGTTTTTCCACCTCTTGTCTCTAATGAGTGCTTGATCCAATCTACATTGCCCCTCTAAAATGTCCATAGCTGTATACAATATCCGATTTTCCAGCCCAAGCAAGAGATCTAGATTTCGTAAACCAATATCAGCATCTATTAAAGCAACTTTGTAACCAAGGCGAGCAATAGACATTCCTAAGTTTGCAGTGGCAGTTGTTTTTCCTACTCCTCCTTTACCTGAAGTAATGACAATAGTTCGAGTTTTGATAGGACCATTCACTGAAGGATCCACAATGCTTGTTGACAAAAGGGCTTCATCAATGTTATTGCCCATTGCTTTTTGCCGCATCTCTTTCACAACTTTTTTATGCACATGTGACCATTTATAGAGTGTTTTCCCTAGCACCGGCTTTGCCCATCTAAACCTCAATTGGAGAGTATGCAATGGCAAAAAAGAATTAAATATGTTGTGTTCAAAGGGTTTCATATACTAAATCAAAAAACAAAACTATCTCCTTAACAGGATTGAAAGTGTTCATCATCTGGTTACAAGAGATATTTCTTTTTGAAAACTGAAAAAATAGCAACTCAGAGATTTCAAAAGGAGGTAGAACCGATTTATCCCAACACCTTTTAATTCTTTGCTTGACTCCTTTTGTAAATTTTTAGATGCTAGTTTAACACCCAGAACTGAGCAGTTTCCACTGGATCTTATATGAAGCTTGGAAGCCTAAAACCAAAGGGTAAAGCCCTAAGGGAACCAACTTTCCAAAAAGAAACATGCTGTTTACCGAAAACAACAGAAAAGGATCGCCTTTTGAAGCTCCCTTAAAAGAGCTGGTTCAGAGGCCCCACTTCTAATCCATACGGTAGCTCCCCTTAAGGGGCAGAGCGAAGTGGGGGCAAAGCCTTACCCGTGTGATATTTCCTCCATCTAACCCTCTAGGGGTTCGAAGGCCACCTGTACCCCCTGAGCTTGCGCACGGGGTTCGAAGGCCACCCGTGCGAAAGCTCCCCTGACCCCGTGCGCAAGCTCAAGGGGTATCAAGGGGTCAGACGTAACCCCTACAGGTGGTACAGATGGCCTTAGGGTTAGAGGGAGTAACGCCTCTTAAGAGCTAAGAGTGAGTAGAACCTCTCGATACCCTTGAAAAGAGTCAAGTCTAACCTCTCAAAAGGTAAGGAAATAAGGCAAAGAATGGGTTTTTGCTAAATAAATGAGAAGACAGTGCGTAAAACTTTGTTTTTAAGCAAGCTCTCTTTTCCAGAAAATGCATCAAAATCTCGTCGAATACCATCAGTAAGAGATCTAAAAAGACATAGAATCTCCTCTGGATGACATCGGGTCAGGAGGGATTCGAACCCCCGACTCCGTGGTTCGTAGCCACGTGCTCTAGTCCACTGAGCTACAAACCCTTGCCTATACAACACTTTATTATAACTTTTTAGTTTAGAAAAATCAATTTTAGCATGAGGATTT